GACGAAAACAAATATATTAAACGGTTATTTCTTGTTTTGCGTAGAAACAAATACAAACTTATTCAAATGAGATTAAAGTGGATATACTGAGTACGATTTTTTCTCGTTCCCAAAAGACATAAGTTTTTTTACTCATTATTTTAGGGCAGTTTTTCCCACTAGCGAATGTTTATGTTTCATCATAAGTTTCCGAAGAATGGAACAAATGAGTTAGATTCTCAAACTAATTTTTTAACAATGAAAAAACGGAGTATAGATAGCGGGAAGGAAAAATGATAGAAACTATTTAACAAAAGAAATCCTTTATAGTTTCTACCCCTGATAGTTTAATAGAATATTATGAGAATCCAGAATGAGCGAAAACCTTCGACATTATCTTTATTACAACTCTGCTTTACTCTTCATAAGATGTTATCGGTTGCATAATATTTGGTAAGAGTTCTAACTTCAATTGCAAATTGATATGGGGGAACTTAAAAACTCCTCATATGTCTGTAAGCTTTTTTTATTGACTTTCCGATCGAGTGCAGTACAACTGCACTTTGGAACAAAAACAAATCAATTTTTAATACAACGAGTCACACTCCTTCATATACATCGGGAGTCCATTGATGAAAAGGGACCAATGATAACTTGAAACCAACTCCTGCTATGAGAAACATGATAGAAGTATATATTGCCGCAGAATTAGTGGTTTCACTAAAAATAAGTTTATTTGCTATTCTATCAAGCTGGATCTCTCCGCCGGATAACCCGTATGAGAGGGAAAAACCATAAACTAAAGTGGATGAACTTGCCCCACCTATCAATAAGAATTTCATAGTTGCCTCATTGGATCTCGCGTCCCTTTTTGTATACCCGGATAATAGATAGGAAGGTATACTCAAGCATTCGGTAGATACAAAAATGGTCAACAAATCGTTGGCGCAACATAAAAACGTTCCTCCTAAACCTGCAGTTGACACAAATGGTAGGAATTCCGACAAAGCTGCTTTTGTGCAACGTATATAATCAATCGACAATAGAACAGATAATGATAAACGAATCAATAAAAATAATCTGAAAAAATTACTAAAATGATTGATTTGCAAAGTTTCAAAAAAGATTGGGACGGGCTTGGTTTCCCATCCACCTAATAGAAGAAATATACTAATTAACAGATATAGTAATGATATTCTGTAAATCAAGAGTGTGTTTTTTCCCCTAACCACTGAATCAGCAAGAACCGTTGTGATTGAACAAGCGATTGAAACAAATTCTGGAATAATTAATGGGTTACCTGACGGAAAAAAATCAATATTTTTCATAATGTAAATCGAGATAATGTTTCAAATTGCGATAGTTTCTTTTTCTAAATCTCACTGCTAATCAATAAAAATTTAATTAGATACTTCTTTATTTCGTAGGAGTTAGAGCACCGTACACAGTGCGATGTACCGACCAAGTCCAACCCACATAATTTTGAAAAAAAAAAAGATGAATCTACTAAAAAGAAAGAATCTATTTGTAGACATTTCTTTGAAAAGATTTTCTATCTAGGCCATTGCAAAATTATGCCCGTATTTCAACCGGTATTCCAATGAGTAATCTCTGGTTCATTGCATAAAAATCTGTTTTTCTAGATTTGAATAAACATATATAGCTTTTTTTTTCAAACTATCAGATCTTCTATATTACCATGAAAAGATCAATCCGTATCATTAGTAAGTGATACGGGCTGAATAATATCTAGATCCCGAAACCTTTGATTACTCTTGATACTCTGCTTGTGGGACAACAAATGTGGTCCTCGACTCTTTGGGGAAATCCTTAGAAATGTCCCCGAATCAAATTTTCGTCGGATCAAACGAATTGTACTTTTATGTTTACAAGCTAATGTTTTGTCGCAAGAGAAGCGCAGTATGTATCTCAATTTGCGCAACCCATCCTTGTTTCTTGATCCACTGTAGTAGCGAGAAAAAATTTTCCAAAAATGGACGAACCTTTTTGATATCTCACCATCTGTTAAAAGAGTCCAATCCGATCGACTGACTGGATGCCCTGTATTATCACGAAATCCTTCCTTTTCCATAAATCTAATTAAAGGTAAAGTCGGAACTTTAGGTGGAAATCCCTTGGAAGTAATAGAGGTGCCATATGATTCTCCTACGATGAGAACCTGAACTTTTTTACTTATCGATTGAATACCTAAAGAATAAGCTAATAATAAAATAGAACTAGTTGGTACTTTCTTAAGATTTATTCGACGAAGGTGGATCCGAGAATGAAAATAATACTGTATGAGCATCAAAATGTGAAAGATCCACTTATCCGTTAAATCTTCGATTCCTGTAAAAACTAGTAAGAATTGATTTTTGTATCTTCCATAATGCACACAAGAACCCTCGACTTGTAGATAGTCATTTTTTAATGGAATTAAAGAAAATTTGAACTTGCCTCTATATTTTTGAAATATGCTATTCTGCTCAGATCTAAGTGCAAAACAATTTAATTGTGATGTCGGAATAAGCCGCTTCCATAGAGGCAACAATACAGATTCCATTTCACAAATGTGAGAATTCACCAATAGATAAAATAAAATATTTTTTTCCTCAATAGATGAATGCTTAGAAAATTCCTTATTTTTAGACTCAATAAAACGAAATCTCAATAGATGCAAGAACGAAACATCTCGGACTTGTCGACGAAACGCTCGAATGAAAGTCTCCGAATGAAGAAGATGGGAAATTTTTACATCCACAACATTATTGCACTGTGGGAATCTATCTTCCATAAATAAAAGCATTGAATGAATAGATCGAAAAGATTTCCATTCATTAGTTTTTTCTAAGCATAAAAGATTTGTCTGGGACGAAAGAGAAAATTCGAGGGCTATAAATATCGCCTTGAGAAGTGCGTTGAAATAAGAACCACTCCCCATATTTTCAGATGGATCTCGATCATATTCAAAAAACAAAAGTTTTGAATAATTTTGTTGACGCATTTTACAAATTAAACGCTTTACAGAAATGATGCTATATCTAGCATGGAATTTGGTCTTTCCAATTGGACTCATGCCTAGTTCACCCGATAAATGAGTCCAAGCGGTTGGATAGATATCATCTTGAAAAACGTACAGATGCAAAAAACATTTTTGATTCCAATTTATTATCCTTCTACTTTCTAATTCACTAGTACTAAATGAAAATACGTGCGACGGGCTCATAGCAGTCACCTCTTATGCGTCGGACCTTGTACTTGGGTAACACAAGATTTCTGTTTCTGACTGTCGATCCTCATCACGGAATATACATAGAGAGAAATAACTTTTTCTCATCATTAAACAGAAATTCAATACGGTTAGGAAGAAATAGATTGTCGAGAAGGGGGAGGTTACAAACAGTCAGGGGTTAAATATGGTTCCCGGTAAGTACTTCCAGATATAGATAGGGATAGATAGAGATACATAGATAATCATATGTATCTGAATATATATTTACAAATAATTGAATGCATACTTGGTTCCGGAGAATTAACCAGTTCATTCCTACGTATCAATTTTTTCTTTTAATCATTAATAAGTCTTTAGACAATTTATTGAGTAGATAAGGAAACATCAAGTTTTCAGAAATAAGAGTGATTCTGGTTGAATCATTAGTAGGAGTGACTTCCATCGCACAAATTTTTATTCCTGATTTGTATCTCACTATATCATTATTTCTTTTTAAGCAAATCTGTTTCATCAGTTAGATCTTCTCGGATAAATTTGATGATTAAATAGCGATGAGTTTGCCAAAAATTTGGCAAATAAATAATTTTTTATTGTTTCTATATATTGAGAAATATTGCAAAATTTTTACCCCAAAAAGTATAAGCTAGAGATTAAGAATTAAGATATTGAAAAATGCGATACGAATTACGAATGAATATTAAATATTTGTTTCTTTCTTTTCTTTAAACATGCAGATTCAGATGGGAATATATTTTTCTATTCGAATAAAACATAGCCTATTTGAATTTTCGTATGTATGAGGATTAGAAGCTCAATCAGCTAACAAGCCTCGACTAAGTATTTGTAAGCGAATAGTAGCACCAATCTCAACGGCTTATCCATCTAAATATTCCATTTATTTATTAATTGTATTCTCAATGTTTCTTCCTTTCCCCCACCCATCGATCAGGAAAAAGGATTTTGTATTATTTTTTGGTCAAAATAGATCTAATGTGTAATAGAAATCCCATCCTCAATTTCAATACATTTTGTTGTAAAATAGTAAAAAATACTACATAAATGTAGCATGTAAGAAGGAAAAAGGGATAATAAGGGGATATTCGCAATAAGGTGTAAACGAACTGCATGATACCTCCCAAAAATAAAAAAGTGATTTCAAATTCTTAGGTATTCACCTGATCAAATAACTTCGCTCGTTTCGATATATCACAAACAGTTTCTGTTGTTTTAGCCCCCCGTTCCAAAAAGAGTTGAATAGCACGAACATCTAAACGGGTTTGTTCCTTCTGCGGATCGTAAAAACCAATCTCCTGAATGGCTTTACCCTCTCGTCGGGACTGAGAATCAATTGCGACTATTCGATAAACGGCGTATCAGGATAGTCAGTCGGAAGCTTTCCCTTTCCTCCTAGGGAACCACACATGAAGTTTTCGCTTCATACGGCTCTAGCCACAGTTTCGCAAAATAGGTAAAAATCAGCTACTGTTTCAACGCCATTTTTTAAACCGAAAAGCTTTTGATTCATCTATATTTGAGAGAAAGTTCCTTCATCTATAATTTGAACCATCTTTCACCAAACCTTTTTATTTGCATTAAATTACGGAACGAAAAAAGAAATCTCATTTTTTGCGTACTCGTTTGGTATTCCCTCGTTCATGGAACTATTTTATATATCCTTAGGCTCTAACCTCGCTTCCTGGATCTTTGTTGACATTCGGGGAATAGTTGCGACAATCCATCCCCACAACTGACCCACTTTAGACAAAAGAACACCATTTCCATCTTTTGGAAACCCTTAGATGTAAATGCTACATAAATTCCAGCATTTGATCTCAGTCAACGATTCATCATTTTCATCCAATGAAACTAATTTGATCCATTTCATTTCACAGAATAAAAGGTCTCGAGTGGAATATCAAATGACAGTGTCTTGATTCTGAACAATCGTGGACTTACGAAGGTTAGTAGTCTCGTTTTACAGAAATAACCATAGATATTTTTTTCTTCTATCGTAGGAAACTTAATTCTTAGAATACGATATTATTTCTCAAGTTTCATTTAATAAAGAGGAGCTTTTCACAAATGTTGAAGTGAAAACATTCCGAATATATAGAAATGGCGGTTGTTGCTTCCCGCAAAAAGGATCCCGATAACCGAGTCACACGTCGCTTTGCACCATATCTTTTTAAGCGAGGTTTTACCATAATATCTGAAATTCAAAGATTATACTATTGTTAAATATTCAAAACTATCATTTTTTGACTGTCAATTTCTCAACTTTCACTCGTTGTCTTGGGGGCCAAAAAAGAAAGTTTCGGATTTGATCTCGAAAACAGCGTTAAAGGACTTAATTTCAATCACGAGCCTAGTCTTTCTTTAGCTGCATACATAACATCGATTGTAATCTTTGATATATTATTTTGTTTTGCAAATATCTCGGTATTTCTCTTTATTTTTCCCCTAACAAAACCAGGTATTCGACTTGATTCCAATTGACTTTCAGGGGTCCAATCCAGGTCTTTTCCGTTGGATAATGATTTTGTAGTAACCTCCTTCGTATCATGACCACCAGACACATCTAATAAATGATCCTCCATGCCCAAATTGAATGAATTATAAACTGAATCAGCTATTTGATTTGTTCCTTCGTAACCTAAAAACGGTCGATATCCCAATGGAAAATTTTGGATATGAACCGGTGAGGAAATGACCCCACAGGGAATATCAATGCGTTTACCAATGTGGCGTTCCATTTGAGTCCCGAATATAGCGGAGGGCTCTATACGAGCTATTGCATTCCCCACTTCGGTGTGATCTTCCGTGATGAGTACTTCATCACATAGGCCTTGGACCTGCTCGTGGAACCACTGCGAGTCATGTTTGCAATACGTACCTGAACGACTTACACGAATTCCCATTTCTTTAACAAGTATTTTAGTAATAGAGGCTGCATGGGTCGCATCCCCAAAAACTACTGCATTCTTTCCGCCCAGATTCTGACAATCAATAGATTTTGAAAACCAGGCTGCTTGTGAAACAAATTTAGTTTGATTCCCGACGTATGACTCAAAATCAACAGTTGTTCCCAACAAGACGGGAGCCCAAGCATTGACATATTCCTCAATCTGTTTTATGAAATCGGCTATATCTAAGATTCCCATTGGAGTAGTTGATACGTAGGGCATCCCAAACTCTTTTTCTGAGAGAATCGCTGTCATTAAGCCCGCTTCACGGTAAGGAACGGTATTAAACCAAGCTCTCGGTAAATCCTTTAGATCCCCCAAAGATCCTCCTTCTGGAATTATTTGGTTGACTAAGATCCCCAAACTTTGCAATAGACGTTTCAATTCACGACAATCGTGTTGATGGTGGAAACCCAACGTAAAAATTCCTGTAGTATTTGCTGAAGGTGCATCGGTTACAAATCGACTTAATGTGCCTTGCTTACGAGCTTCAATCAAATAATGGCAAACTATTTGTTCCAAGGTTCTATCTGCTGCTTGGAGTTCGTTGACTCGATAATGATTAACATCTGCAAGGATTACATCTGACGTGGAAGAGATCGAGGCTCGATCAACAAAATTTTGCAAATCTTCTTGTAATATACTAGAGGTACATGTAGGTGTCGGTACAATCAAATCGGGACGTTGTTCCTCATCTTTTCGAGTTATATTATTAATCACCTTTTCTTGGGATCCACGTGCTAATACGTGGCGGTCCACTACACTAGCAGTTACCGGTGTAAAATCTCTCTCCCTTTCCAACATGGAACGCATTACGTTGAAATAGTCGTCTCCGAGGGGAGCATGCATTACAGCATGTACATTCTTGAAGGAACTGGCTACTCTTAAAGTACCAATATGGGCGGGACCGGCGTACATCCAATAGGCTAGTTTCATACCAATTCCTCTATTTATCTTTCTATTCATCCAATAGAATTTCCCTGCGTCATACAAGGACCCATTGCTGTATCCAGCCCAAAAAATCGTCTTCATCAAAGAAAGGGTTTTTCTTTGAAAAGGAAAAGGCAATAGCTAGAATCAAAACCGATGTGTTGTAACTCTAGGATCTTTTACCTTTGTTTTCCATTCATTTCGGCCTCTCTCCCCTTTGTTCACCCCATGGTTACTCCGTGGGGCGCGTTTGCCAAATATCGGGATCTGGGACGAAAGGATTCGAACCTCCGAGTGACGGGACCAAAACCCGCTGCCTTACCACTTGGCCACGCCCCACAATTGGTTGGTACATTCAGTATCTTACAATTCTTCTTCTATGTCAACCTACTCTTTTCACTTTACAATTTTTTCTATCTTGATTTAAGAACAATCCTATTTTGCACGAAAGTAAGAAAGAAGAAGGGAGGGTTTATACTACTAAATAGTAAAAGAAATAATCCACTCTAAACATTTTTTTCTTATAATAGTATTGATGCAAAAAAAGAAGGAGAGAAAAAAATAGGTGTCCTTGTCTATCCTATCTACTAGAATGAAAAATTGTGTAATAGTATATATTTGGTGATTAACCAATTACCCTGTAAAAAAAGAATTTTTTGTCACTGGAGAATGAAAATGCTAGTTCTGTCAAATATGTATCTAGAGGGTTATCTTCAATCGAGTGATGCTTTTCTTGCAAAATTACCAGAAGCTTATGCTATTTTTGATCCAATTGTGGATGTAATGCCAGTTATACCAGTGTTTTTTCTCCTTTTAGCTTTTGTGTGGCAAGCCGCGGTCAGTTTCCGCTAAGAAGTCATTCCAAGAATCGGAATTTGAAAATTCTATTGTTTGACTAATTCTTTTATTAATTTTTCCTCCTCTTTTGTTTCTTTTGTTCCCCTTTTTTTCTTCCAAATCAGGACCAAAATGGTTTGAGTGAAAAAAAAAGATTAATCTTTTTTCTGAAAAACGAAGATTGTCTAACGAAAGATTCTTTATCCCCGAAACGATTCTTTCATCAAGTTACTAATCTTTTTTCTTGTGATCCCTCAAGTTCAAGAATGGAGTGAAAACAAGGTGGTGCAAAGATACGGAATATTTCCCACTCTATAAGATACGGAATATTTCCCACTCTATAATCATAGTTACGATCAGGAGATTAGGTCATGCTTACTCTTAAGCTATTTGTCTATACAGTAGTTATCTTTTTTGTTTCTCTATTCGTTTTTGGATTTCTATCGAACGACCCTGGGCGAAACCCTGGTCGTAAGGAATAAAACTATCCCAGAAGGTTATTTTAAAAAATTGATGCAATTATTAAATCATTTCCTTATTGGAAGAGAAGGAGTGGGAGAGAAAGGGATTCGAACCCTCGGTACATACGAGATGTACAACGGATTAGCAATCCGACGCTTTAGACCACTCGGCCATCTCTCCGTAAAGAAAAAAAAAAGAACTTCTTGCAATTTACCATGAAAGTCAGGTGGAAGTCTATAGCAACGGTAGCTAAAAATTGATGTATTTAGAAACTCACAACATAACACGTTGGATCAAATTCTAAAAAAAATTCCCTTTTATTTACCCCAATTTTTTGAGAATAAAGGAGGAATCAAAAGATATTAATTCAAATTCTGATATTGATTTGTTATTCAGAACCGGATCCAGCAGGATTTATCGGCCCAACCAAAAATATGGGCCGGGCCTTTTTTCTGTCAATTCCGGAATTGATTGATTAGCAATACAATGAAAAACCGAGTCTTGCGGCTAAAAGACTTGTTCCGAAAGCACTAATGAGAGCCAAAATAATTTCGATGTCCGAGACTGGTGCCATTGAATCAGAATCCTCCTATTTATTACTTCTCTTTTGAAGAGCGGGGAACGGCATGAAAAGAACACGCGAGATTCTCAAATGTTCGTAAATTGCTCTCCTTTCGTTCATTTTACTAGTCTTTATGACTCGTGGCTATACAAAATTGGATCCTATTCAGTCCAGAAGGACTCATGTGACCCTAATAGACGAGGGAGAGAAAATGAAAGAATGGTTCTAATTCAAAAAAAATTTGAGAAACATTTCTGAATACATTAGTAAGGAAAGATAATGAATCTAGAAATTGTTGCACAGCTGACTGTTCTGGTGTTGGTAGTAATATCGGGACCATTAGTAATTGCTTTATTAGCGGTTAGAAAGGGAAATCTGTGATTCTGGACGATCAATTCAATAATAGGGATGGATAACTCGCTCGCAATTTGTGGAATCTGAAGAATGTCCATTAAGTGGGGGGGGTTCCCCCACATACAATGAATCAAATTTGACCAAGAATCAATATTGGACAAAAACCACTTTTTTATGATATAATAATCATGTTGCGGGTATGGTTTAGTGGTAAAAGTGCGACTCGTTTCATTTCTAATAGAACCAGTTGGGAGATCCCTCAAATTGATTCCCGACTTTATTGAAAATCTTTACTTCCAAAAAGTTTCTATACTTTTCTGTGCCAAAACCTGGTCAGAAACATTTTATTCCTGTATCTCTGAAAGCTCGTAGAAACGAGATGATTGGCCATTCAGAGTAACAAAGCGGAATTCTTTTAGAAGCTAAAAATTCTAAACAGTTACTGAAGATTCTATGGGTAGCGACCCAAAACATTCATTTCATCGTTACTAAACATCAGATTGAATCTCTGATTCCGATAGTAGCAAAAGGTTCATCTTGGTTTACCGGGATTTCCGAGCATTTCCAATACAATTTTCCGCAATTCGGTGAGAGATGTTACCCTAAGGTTTGTGTTCAAAGGAAGTGAAGAACGAAGTAACTAAAGCAGAAGAATCTAATTAATGATGACTGATCCACTCCGGTATTGATTTTCTGGGGTTGATACTGGCCATCACAAAGTTCTTTTTTAGAAGGATCATCTAGGAAGTACCGTTTCTTCATAAGGTACAAAGAGAATAGACTGACATAGATGCCATGAATGCCTCAATTTAGTAATATCTATATTTCCAAATTAGAAAGAATTGAAAGGAGGATATAAAAAGAACTCATTAGAGTTTCAAAAAAAAATTCTGGTTTTTTTTTGCTTTTCATGAATAGATAGAGTAAAAAGTTCAAATATTTTCAATTATACTCTGTTGGATTTATATATACCAAACTTCTAAACAGTTTCCTATTCTTCTGATTCTATGAAGGAGCCGAATGAAGGGAAACTCTCACGTTCGGTTTTGAATTAGAGGTGCTAGAAACATGAAATAGCATCGACTATAACCCTTAGCCTTCCAAGCTACTGATGCGGGTTCGATTCCCGCTACCCGCTATTTATTGTATCGATCACACAAAATGAAAGAAATTCTTGTTATTTATAAACCTTTGCCGAGTTTTCACTTGATTTGAGCTCGACCTGATTGGCCCCACCATACGACGAAGAGACAAAACCATTCGTTTTTTGAGTGGGGCTTATAGTTCATCCAAAAGAAAATTTTGAGAGAAAATAAAAAGAAGGGGGAGGGTAACGCCCATAGTCTAATGGATAGGACAGGGGTCTTCTAAACCTTTAGTATAGGTTCAAATCCTATTGGGCGTAAACATGCTACAATTGACCGGGAGAGACTAATGACAGAACAATCATGACAAACGATTGTTGAATCTCTTTCATATATCCTGACCAAGGAGGTTATCGGGCAACAATCCCAAATTACTTTTCTTGAAGTAAAAAAAGTTCTGTATATTCCTTAATAGCTTCTTTTAATAGAGTCTCTGCCTCTTCTGTCAATACTTTGTTGGAACAAATAATTTTACCAAATTGAGGTTTATTAGTTGTTATATATTCACGCAATTGAACCAAGAATTGTTTAACTTGTTCAACTTCTGCTACGTCCAAATATCCATTGACTCCAGTATAAATAGTAGCCACCTGTTCGTCCACTGATAAAGGAGCTGATTGAGACTGCTTCAGTAATTCGCGCAGTCTCTGACCGCGCGCTAACTGATTCTGAGTCGCCTTGTCGAGATCAGAAGCAAATTGTGCGAAAGCTTCCAATTCCGCAAATTGCGCCAGTTCAAGTTTTAGCTTACCAGCGACTTGTTTCATCGCTTTTATCTGAGCAGCAGAACCTACTCTGGATACGGAGATTCCTACATTAATTGCCGGTCGAATTCCAGCATTAAATAAATCTGCTGATAAGAAGATTTGTCCATCGGTGATCGAAATAACGTTTGTCGGTATGTATGCTGAAACATCTCCAGCTTGGGTTTCGACAATGGGAAGGGCGGTCATACTTCCTTCACCTAGCTGAACGCTTAATTTAGCCGCTCTTTCTAAAAGACGGGAATGTAAATAAAAAACATCTCCGGGATATGCCTCGCGCCCAGGTGGTCTTCGAAGTAGAAGAGACATTTGACGATAAGCCTGAGCTTGTTTGGAAAGATCGTCGTAAATGATCAAAGTGTGTTGCTTGCGATACATGAAGTATTCGGCCAGAGCTGCTCCTGTATAAGGAGCAAGGTATTGCAACGTAGCTGGAGAGTTTGCAGTCTCCGATACCACGATAGTATGTTCCATAGCATCACGATCCTGAAAGGTATTTACTACCTGAGCTACGGAAGAGGCCTTTTGACCGATGGCCACGTAGACGCAAATAACGCCTTGACCCTTTTGGTTCAGAATAGTATCCGTAGCTACTGCGGTCTTACCCGTCTGTCTATCTCCGATAATCAACTCGCGCTGACCCCGTCCTACAGGGATCATAGAATCAATAGCAATAAGACCTGTTTGTAAAGGTTCATATACGGAACGCCTTGAAATAATTCCTGGTGCGGGAGACTCGATTGATCTAGACTCAGAAGCTGGGATTTGACCCTTTCCGTCGATCGGTTGGGCCAAAGCATTTACAACGCGACCTAGGAAAGAATTACTGACTGGTATTTGCGCAATCTTTCCCGTTGCTTTTACGGAACCCCCCTCCTGTATGGCCGAACCATCACCCATCGGTACAGCGCCAACATTATCAGATTCTAAATTCAAAGCGATGCCTACTGTACCATCTTCAGATTCTACCAATTCACCAGCCATTACTTTGTTCGAACCATGAATGCGGGCTATTCCATCTCCCACTTAAGGTACAGTGCCAGTATTAACAATTTCCATTTCTGGGGAGTATCCCTCAATCTGCTTGCGAATGATACTGCTAATCTCGTCAGGCCGAATATTTATTACCATTAGCATCTGTTAAGTATATTCTTGAAGAATGAGACCTACAGCTAATCAGCTGTGTTTTCCATTGCCCTGAGTAGGCCGATATGGTAATCAATCATGCGCAGATGCAATTCGTTATTCAAACGCTTAGTCAAATTTTCAACAGCTCTTTCAGAAGCAAGACGAGAAACTTGCTGCCTAACTTGTTCAATGGCTCGTTGCTTTTCAAATCGAATAGTAAAATTTTTACTTTCTTCTAATTTTTCCAAATCCTCGTCTGCCGCATCGACAAGGTCCCGTTTCTCTCTTTCCATTTGTGTCAATCCAGTTACGCGAATCTCATCGGCTTTTTGTTTTGCTTGTTGCAAACGAGTTTTGGCTCTTCTAAGTTTCTCAGTAGCTTCCTCGTATCGTTCCTCTGCATCTCGAATAGTATTGCGGATCGTTCTTTCACGATTTTCTAACAGATTGATCAATGAAAGTCGATCATAAACCTTTGATTTCCGAAAGTTTATGATCTCTTCCCGAACCGAACATGAATCTTTCAACTCATTCGGCTCTCTCGCCCGTACTATTTCATACTGAAAAATTCAGTACTCCTACGGACCTGCCATTTTATTCACATCTTCCTTTCAAGATATCTAGATTTGTCTATTGCCTAAATAGGTATCAAGAAAAAATGATAGTGGGCTCTTCCTAATAATGCTTCTTGCAGCCAGAATCGTTTCTTCCGAATGGTATCTATATCATGAATATGGGCTGTCTAGTCATTAAATTGAACAAGATCTAAATAGTCCTGTTGATTTGAGGCTCTCTCCACTTGATTTTGATATGAACGAAACTCTTTTCAATATGAGTGTTGTATATTGAAAATATTTATGACTATGCTTTGTAATTCGAGCAAAGTCTAGGAGAGGAAACTCTAACTAATTTCCACAGAGACTTGAAAGAAATCAGCTCTAACCATATTACTGATACTCCAAATCAATCAATAAAAAAAAGGAGATTTCATTTGATTCTACGAAATGCTCCGGTTCTTGCGTAACATGGCTCAATTCGCAAGTAATTCGTCGAGATTGTGCACTTCTTTTCGTTCCAAATGCAACTGGTAAATTCCGGTTATCTCACTCGGATAAACGACCCGCACACACTCCCCTTCCAAAATAAAATAATATACCTAAAACTAGGACTAAGTTAATCAGGTTTATATCCAAGATATTGGTGTTCAAACCGAAGCTTGTAGCTAGGGTGCAACTGCTTGAAAAATCAGTCATATTGCCTATACTTCCCACGTTTTCTACCCTCCTAAAAGGCTGTAAGTAAGTTCCAATCCAGCTTGGGGTGGAATAAAAAAAAGAAAAAGATTTTTCTAGGAAATAGGAAGTTTCAAAAAAAAAAAAAAATCCAGAGAAAATATTTCATCGAGGATAAACCGCTGGTTTGTGGTCTCGTCCCCGCCAACCTCCTTGGCGCTTCCAAATTGTTAAAATGCAAGCTCTCAAAAAGATAAGGTTGGGGGGGAGGAATGTTAAAAGCCTGAAATAATCAATGATATTGAACGATCATCCTCTGCTGGATCTTTTCCCGGAGGAAAAAACAATTAGGAGGAAACATTTTTTCTTTTTAACAAAACGAAATCAAATGAAGGGATTTGCAAACAGTAGTGCTAGAGCGACAACCAATCCATAGATTGTAAGGGCTTCCATAAAAGCCAAACTCAAGAGTAAAGTACCTCGAATCTTACCTTCCGCCTCTGGTTGTCTCGCAATGCCTTCTACTGCTTGGCCAGCAGCAGTTCCTTGACCGACACCAGGACCGATGGAAGCGAGGCCTACGGCTAATCCAGCGGCAATGACAGAAGCAGCAGAAACCAAGGGATTCATATTAATATCCTCCTATTTTTTTAATTTTGGTGAACCGGGTTCAGCGGAATGGGAACCTTTTCTGCTTTTTTATTACAATTCCTTCTTTTTCCATAGAGGAAAGGAAAAAGAATAGAGAAAAGGCCTGGCATACAAATTCAACATTAGTTTGCATTTCTATAGAACGGGGGGGGGGCTAATCCCGAATTTGAATCACGTGGGGCTTAAATTTGCATTATCTTATCTTACAGGCATTACTGAGACTTAGTATCATTGACTTTCACATAAAAAATGAGTCCCTGTTTTCAATTCGGTTAAATAAAATTTGATAAAAAAGTATCTACTATTTAAGTCTCTTTATTTCTGTTCCTGCAACTAGTGTACCTCAGGAAAGACCAGGACCAAGGAAAAACTAGGACCAATTCTCCTGTTTTTTTCCTTGACTAGTAAGTTTTGATTAGTCAATTTTAACTGAACAACTCTTACCGGATAGGCTGGGGAAAGCGGGTAAAAAAGAGATAGGGAAAGGAAAAACAAGAAAAGGAAAAACGGAATGAGAAGAGGCGGGGTGCTACTGCATCATTATATCACAGAAGTTGCCTTTGCTACCTTTTGTAGATGACCGATCAATTGTTAGATATAATTGATCGGGATGGAATACTACGAAGCGGCCGATAATCTATCTAGTGATGACCTTCCATAGATTCCCCTATATAAGCTGCGGCCGGAGTAGCAAAAATTAAAGCTTGGATAGCGCTAGTGAATAGTCCTAGAAGCATCATAGGTACGGGTACGATCAAAGGGACCAGTGAAACGAGAACAGCTACTACTAACTCATCAGCCAATATATTTCCAAATAAACGAAAACTGAGTGATAGGGGTTTAGTAAAATCTTCCAATATATTAATAGGTAGCAGTACTGGAGTCGGCTGGATGTACTTACCAAAGTAACTGAGACCTCTTTTTTGTAGACCAGCATAAAAATATGCAACTGATGTCGGCAAGGCTAACGCAACGGTCGTGTTGATATCGTTTGTAGGTGCGGCCAACTCTCCATGGGGTAATTGAATGATTCGCCAAGGAAGCAAAGCGCCTGACCAGTTCGATACAAAAATAAATAAAAACATGGTTCCAATGAATGGTACCCAAGGTCGATATTCCTCTTCTCCCATTTGAGTCCTGGTCAAATCTCTAATAAATTCGAAGATATACTCGATAAAATTCTGAGTACCAGTCGGTATCATTTGCAAATCACGAGTAGCTGTAATGGATAAACCCAACAAGATGACAATCACTATCCAAGAGGTTACGAGAACCTGTGCATGGACTTGAAAATCTCCTATTTGCCAATAGAAATGTTGACCCACTTCCACGCTCGATATTTGGTACAAGTCATCAATTCTATTAACTAACAATTGTTCGATATACATATTAATCCCTCTTTTTAAGAATTATTTGACTTACAGAGACACTTTGATACAAAATGTTGCGATATTGATTTGGAAAAAAAAAATTCTATAGGTTCTACCCGTGAATGGGTCACACAATACCTTTGCTTCCAGAACAAACGATTGCTACTTCAAAAACTAGAACAACAATTAACCCTTATAACCATTAATTCTGGGTGAGATTTTTGAGTTGGAACGACCCTCGCAAATAGCTAATGTTAATTTGTCTAATATCCATCGAATCGAGGATCGGGCGTCATCATTACCCGGGATCGGTATGTCCGTGATATACGGATCACAATCCGTATCAACGACGCAAATTGTGGGAATACCTAGAATAATACATTCCTGAAGAGTAGTCGATTGTTCGTGTTGATCAGTGATTATCACAATATCGGGTAAATCTGACATATACTGAATGCCGCTTAGATACTTGTCTAATCGAACCAATTGTCTCTTTAAGATTGAGGCTTCTTTCTTCGGGAGTCGGTCAAACTCTCCTGTATCTTCTCCGTCTTGCAGATCTTGAAATCTACGAAGACGCATTTCTGTAGTGGACCAATTCGTTAGTGTACCGCTGAGCCATTTTTCGCTCACGTAGTGACATCGAGATATCTTTGCAGCCGACATGACTAGATCAGCCACTTGATATTTAGTACCTACCATCAGAAACTCTTTCCCCTCCATTGCTGCATCACAAACAAAGTCACAGGCTTCAGATAAGAGACTAGCTGTCTGAATAAGGTCAATAATATGAACCCCTTTGCGCTCGGTAAAAATGTAGGGTGACATTTTGGGGTTCCACCTATGAGTCTGGTGACCAAAATGAACTCCCGCTCCCATCATCCCTTCCAAATTAATATTCCAATTTTTTCGTCGCATCTTTTCCTCGGGTATGAAGAACTTCGAATTGGTTTCATTCTAACGAGAGTTCTAAAACAGTTGCAATCTACCAATCAATACTGTTAATCAAAATAATCAACAAATCCATTCTCGATTTAGTTGACAATAAGAATAGATGAAATTAATGCATACCGATCTCAGAACGGGAAAGAGAATGCTTTAATTCTTCGTGAATCCTGATCTTATGCCGAAAACCCGGTTCCTCTGGAAAATCAGGGAGAATTTGTTTATCCACTTCTTTTTCAAAAGTATTTAAAAGTTTTCTATTAGAATAGAATTCTTTTTGTTTATTTACATCCATTCGACCAAGAATCTCTTGACTACTTGTTCCAATGGGAACAGCATCACCAAGAATAACATTCTCTTTTAATCCCTTTAACCAGTCGATCCGACCCCGGAGAGCAGCTTTGGCTAGTACTCGAGTAGTCTCTTGAAAACTTGCCTCTGATAAAAAACTAGTGGTATTAAGAGATGCTTTTGTCATTCCCAATAGAATAGGTTTATACGGAATAGATTTCTTTAAGATACGGTTCATCCGCTGTGCTTGTGACAACTCAACGAGCTCCCCGGGTAGAAAAATAGTGGTTATTCCGTCTTCTAGCAATACAACTTTTGATGTCAATTGTCGAACGATAATTTCTATATGTTTATCGGATACTTGTACACCTTGTAAACCATAAACCTTTTGAATCTGATCGATTAGAACCAATTGGCAGTGTTCCATACTTGCACCGGCGCCTACGAAGCGGCTCCAAAGGTTCCCAATTGATCTAATGACACCTCGATTCCATCGTTCAAAAACATTTTCAGTTCCAGTCGGAAAAGAAGCGATCGAACGAGATTCCAACAACTGTTCAATCTTGGGCAAACCCTGAATGATATCCCCAGATCTCAATCTATCATATGGTAATGTTATTAATGTATCACCCTTACCAATGAAATCTCCGGGATCCTTATGAACGGTGGCTCCTCGGGTGGATAAGTAAGGCTTTGCATGTCTAACCAATAAATAGTTCTTGTTTATAGCCACAACTTGGCCCGATTGGTGACAACTGTTCTCGTCATAGATATACCTATTTTCACCAATTAAAAGACCGATTTTTACTGGTGCGGTTTCTATGAAAGTAGGGCTATCCAACGAAAGGTAAATTCCCTTATTGAATAAGCTAATCTCTGGAAAACAAATTGAGGGATATTTGAAAATTTGTTCATCCTCGTTTGTCACATACCAATTCCTATTTTCCGATGCATCCTCTGATTCATTATCAAAATGGAATGGTTCATCGGAGGGTGTAGAATCGGAACAGGGGCAATACATACAGCTGGGAACATCCATTGAATTACCCAATAGACCCAACTCTCTATTCTCTTTTGGATCGAAAAGAGAATCAAATAATTCTAGATTCGATATTTTCTCTTGTAATTCAATAGAATATTTTTGATTAGAAAGATTTATGTTGAAATTCTTTAGACTTTTTTTTTCATTACCCTTTGTATAATTAACTTCTGCTAATACAGAATCATTAGTATATACAGTTTTCCCGTAATTCAAATCGGGGTGGATTATAATACGAGATAGACTGAATGGTAACAACAAAAGGAGAGGTAATAAACCTCGTTCAGAAACTGAATGGATCGCGCCCCTATACTCAACAACTGATTTATCATGACTATAAGAACTAGGATATAAATCTGTAAGAAGCTTTTGTTGATCAAAAACCCGGTTATATCTTGCCGTTGCGGGTAAATTGTGTGATGATCCAACGTGGAAAAACGTATGATAGAGTTCGTCAATCATTACATTGGTGAAAAACCCACAAGAATTTTTCGTACAGGAAATTGGAGAAAAAGAGGAAAAACGTTCTTGAGGATCAATCACTAAATGGGTTTGAACCAATTGAATACTTGCCCCCTTTTTTATTTCTACGCGTTCATCATTTTCATAAAGCATGTACATAAAGGATTGGATCCTTATGCATTCCAACGTCTCAGGCGTCTCATGAGGGAAGCTGACCTGCGTTGACGAATCGCCAGATACCATGTATTCAACAATTGGCCTTATCAAAAGAGAAGGTTTATCTGCCCCGTGAAGTACAACCGATTGTAGATAAATCCAATTCTCAGTTTTGAATTCATCTAAGACGGAATTTCCTGGTCCAATAATAACACCCCCATTAACAAATAGACTCATTATTACTTCTAGTTTTTCGGGGTGATAGATATACCCTGGTAAAATCCTTATTTCCATACCATTCTCTATAGCTTTTATTTGAACCAGTCCGGATACTTGGCTAGTGATGTTAGGAGATAGTTGTGCGCCCTCTTCAATGAGGCTGTGGTTTGCTACGAAGAGAGATGAAGGGGGTTCATGAGTAACATATATCTCTTCGGGAACTAGGAAGAAATTACCCCCTCCAATAATTTTATTTCGCAGTCGAAAAGTGTCTGTCGTTTTGTCTCCCGAAACAAATTCCGTTTCCCTAATAGGTTCGACTTGTATACTGCCATACTTGATGATGCCCGAAATGCTGGTCTGGTACTTGTCATGGCCACAAATAGCAACGATCCTACTTTTGGTATAAATAGTACTAGTATCTAGTAATTGAATATTGAAAGTTATGGGTGATAACCCATCAAAATTGGCTTTCGATTTCAGTGATGATATAGCCGCACCTACTACTCCTTCAATTCGATTCACTACAGAATAGGAAAGAGTCGAAGTGAATGTTAAAAGATTAGAAAGATTAGGAGAATACTTTGGATTGGGCCCAAACTTTTGTATCACTTCCTTTTCTTTACGGATTTCCAAATACGTTTTATTGGAAGAAGATTTCGCACTCATTTTATGAGACTTGGGTTTGATAGATAGATCAATTCTGTCTTGGTCCCAGTGCAAGAAATAATATTTATCAAAAGGATTAGAGGTTCCTGAAAGGACCCACGCGTGACCCGCGTCACACACGATACGAACTGTATCGCCCATGCGATTTTGAGAATGACGAACGAGCCTGCTCCAATGGATCTCTCCCTCCAGGTTTGGATAAATGGATTTTAGAATACGTTCCTTGAGAGGGAACTCCCTGGTTCGTACTTCTGCAATAATCTGTTGTGATTCAACATATTGATCATTCTGAATCATAAGTAGACTCTGGGCTGGAATAACCAGACGATTCGTACAATCCAAACCTTTAATATCGATAATTAATTCATTGCGGCACATCCAAGCAGGGTGTCCGTGTCGCGTACGTGTGGAATAAACTGAATTTTCGTCAAAATGAATAGTTCCATTAAATGGAGTTCTTATATATTCTGCGATATCCCCTGTAAATACACCTCCGGTATGAAAGGTTCTTAACGTTAGTTGAGTCCCCGGTTCTCCGATCGATTGGCCTGCAATAATACCTACAGCTTCTCCCGACTCGACTAAGTCGTGGTGGGCGAGACTCCAACCGTAACACAACTGACATATCCAAAAAATGGTTCTGCATGTTAAAGGAGATCTTATGTGTATTGGTTGCTTCGCATAGACCAAATTACTGGCTAGCCCATCACTAATATCCTGGTTACGGACAGCAATACATCTCTGGTTTGAATAGACATTGTCTGCCAAGACACGTCCAATAAGTCCTTGTTGCGATATCGTTCGTATGGATTTCTTTTTTCCGCCAATTAAATCTACCGAAATGCTTTGAACTGTTTCGCAGTCCTTTTTACGCACAACAATGTGTTGAACCACTTCGACGAGCCGACGCGTGAGGTACCCAGCATCGGATGTTCGTACTGCGGTATCCACGACTCCCTTGCGGGCCCCATAGCAAGAAATCACATATTCTGTTAAGGATAAGCCTTCGCGCAAATTTCTTCTAATTGGTAAATCAATTACCTGTCCTCGTGGATCCGACATCGGTCCTCTCATTCCAATTAATTGATGTACTTGAAAGGTATTTCCCCGGGCTCCTGAAAAAGACATCATATGAACAGGATTCAGGGGATCGACTATTCTGAAACCTGGATTCATCTCTCGCCTCAGACATTCACTTGTGGCATACCAGGCTTCAATCGATTGACGTAACTTCTCTACAGCGTGCAAACTCCCATAACGATGATACTGATCTGAAATGTAACCCTGTTTTTCTGCATCTTGTACGAGCCATCCCTTGGATGATACTGTCGAAGGATCATCAATGCCTAATGAAATAGATGCTTTTGTAGCTTGTTGGAAACCTAAATCTTTGGCCTGATCCAAAATATTTGCTGCATATGTAATTCCAAAATGAACTATTAATTTGTTAATAAGTTGCCTCATTGCAGTCTTATCCATCGTCTTATTGTAAAAAGGCGATTCAGCTTGATCCGTCGTTGCAAAAACCTCAACTTTTTCATCCGTAAGTATAATTGATGAACACATCAGATTTCTTTGTTTATTTGATCAATGCATGTGTTGGAAACTTCCTCGATTCTCATTACTCCCGTCTATGAAAAAAAGTTTTAGAAACTTTTTACGATCTATTGTTACAAAGATAGTCAAACTCGCCGGTTTAAAAAAGATTCAGACGTTCCTTGTGTTGCCTCCCGTAGTTGTTGGTTGAACGAAATACGACCAGCAGTTGTAAGAATATATGTGCCAGATGAACAAACCCCTCTCCATTTTCTGATTTGGCAATTGTGATAGAAATAAAAGGATGCTCCTGAGAATTCATATTGAGATTCAATGGGAAATTCACAATTTCTCGAACCAATTGGGTACAACTCGATTTTCCATCGGAGCCACAAAAGACTATGAGAATCTATTTGTTTTGACTGCTTAGCTCTAAGCACGTCGTCATAACTTGTAAAATAGGGTATTTTGAAATAAGATTGGCAATCCCCCTCGATAAGGGAGTATCTGTTTCCATATATCCCTTGCCTATTTTCGATGGTTAGCGCATACAGTCCCAGAAGCATATCTTGAGTTGGTACAGAGACAGGATCTCCTGTAGCAGGGGACAATAGATTAGCATGTGAAAACATTAGGAAACGAGCCTCGGTCTGAGCCTCTAAAGATAAAGGTACATGTACGGCCATTTGATCCCCGTCAAAATCTGCATTGAACCCCCCGCAAACTAATGGATGCAAACGAATAGCACGTCCTTCGATCAGAATAGGCTGATATGCTTGTATACCTAACCTGTGTAACGTAGGTGCTCGATTTAGTAATATAGGGTGACCCCGCATAACTTCTTGCGGAACCTTCCATATAATGGGTTCTCCCTTTCGAATCATATTCTTGGCGGCTCTTAGGTTACGAGCGATACGCCATCCGATCAAATTACGAATTACAAATGCTTGAAAAAGCTCTATTGACAATTCTCGAGGTAATCCGCATTGGTGTAACGAAAGGGATGGACCCACCACAATAACGGAACGACCCGAATAATCGACCCGCTTTCCGAGCAAATTCTCGCGGAACCGGCCCTCTTTACCTTCAATTAATTCGGAAAATGATTTGTAAGGCCTGTTATTTACATCTCTCATGGGCTGCCCGCGTATACCATTATCAATGAGGGCATCCACAGCTTCTTGAATAAGTCTTTTTTGACACACCATCAATCCTTCAGGAGTAAATTCGCTTCCGGATAAAAAATCAATAAGTGTATTATTTCGATAGATTATTTTTCTATAAAGCTCATTTGGATCAGACGTAATTGATTCACCTTCGTATAGTTCAACAATGGGTCTCAATTCAGGTGGCAACACCGGTAGGAAATCTAGTACCATCCATTCTGGTCTTATACGTGTCTGTAAAAAGTCTTTGGCCAAATTGATTCGTCTAATCAAAAGATCTTTCCTTCTCCGAATTGTTTGATCTTCCCATTCATTTTCACTAGACCCTTGTTTTGCTAATATTTGCCATTCTGAGTACGCACGATCCATCAAATTCTGTAGATTAAGGTTGGTCAACCGTTTTTTAGTAGCGTCCCCCCCAGTGGCTATTTCTCTTCCCCGAAGAGTTTCGAAGTTCCTAGTGGAAAGAAAGATGGGAAGAATATTCTTCCAAGGCCGATCCTCATAATTGAATGATCCTCGCAATCGTAATAAAGTGGGTTTTTCTCCCACAGGCCTAGCGAGAAAAAGATCGCAATAGACTAGGCTTTCCAATTCCTTAAGAGGTTTAGCTAGAAGATTTGCAACATAACTGGGGATTCTTCTCAAAAACCATACATGGGTTACTGGACATGCCAGTTTGATATACCCCATTCGATACCTTCGTACCCTAGAATCAGTGAATTCAACTTCGCATTGTTTGCAAAAATTGGAGGATTCTTCCTCATTATCAAAAGATCGGTAGTTTCCGCAAGCGCATACTCCACTCTTTATGGGACCAAATATTCTTTCGCAGAATAAACCATCTCTTTCTGGTTTATGAGTCTTGTAATGCAATGTATAAGGTTGATTAACTTGCCCAACGACTGCTCCATTCGGTAATTCCCTCTCAGCCCAACTACGAATCTGCTCGGGAGAGGCAATTTCAATACGAAGTTGCTGATAATTGGTTCGATGAATCATAATATAAGAATTTCCTATTGGTTCTTGCTAGAAACGTTTCGATCAGATCTTTCTACTTTTTCTTACCAAACCTCCTTCGAGTATCAAGTTATGTTCCAGATTCAGACCCATGGATCGCAATTCTCGAACTAGCAATCGAAAAGACTCTGGGGACGTATCGGGCTTAGGTACAGGTTTTCCAGTCATAATTGCCCCAAGTACTTTGTAACGAGCTTGGATATGGTCGGATTTAATAGTAAGCATTTCTTGCAGTGTGTGAGATACGCCGAAACCTTCCAAAGCCCAGACTTCCATCTCTCCGACTCGTTGTCCTCCACGTCTAGATCTACCTTTAAGAGGTTGTTGTGTAACAAGTGCATAGGGTCCACTGGATCGCGCATGAATCTTATCATCAACCTGGTGAATCAATTTCATTATGTAAGCCTTTCCAATCGTAACTGGTTGGTCAAAAGCTTCCCCTGTGCGGCCATCGATTAATCGACTTTTTCCAGGATGCTCGGGTTCGAATAACCACGGATTTTGCGTGTCCGTACTCGCCCTACAAAGTTCGGAAAAGACTAATTTTCTAGAAGACTCCCGCTCATACCTTTCATCGAAAGGTGTTACTCTGTAATGGACCCCTAGAAATTCCCCTGCTAGCCCAAGTAAGCATTCGAAAATCTGTCCTACATTCATACGGGAAGGAACGCCTAAGGGGCTTAATACCACATCAACCGGTGTACCATTTTGCAAGTGAGGCATATCCCGTCTGGACAATATTTTTGATACAATGCCTTTGTTGCCATGCCTGCCAGCTATCTTATCACCTACTTGTATCTGGCGCTTCTGCAATATATAGACGTGAATAATTTCCGAATCATTCATAGTGTCATCATCAGGATAGACCCATCTGATGTCAATGACTCGGCCTCTTCCACCAATAGGAACTCTTAAACAACTCTCTCTTGCGTTCACTGATTGTATGCCAAAAATCGCTTGTAATAATTTTCCCTCTGGGGCACGTAATGAACCGTCTACTTCTTGAGGCGTTGATTTGCCTACCAAAACATCTCCCGCTTCTACCCGGGATCCCAGTTCGACAATACCATTCCCGTCCAAATAACGAAGCACGTGACTATCCAGTTGAGGAATTTCCCTGGTTACTTTTTCCATGCCCTGATTCGTTGCGCGGACCTCCACTTCGTGCCTCTCAATATGAAAAGACGTGTAAATATCTTCATAGACCAAACGTTCACTGATTAGTACTGCATCTTCAAAATTGTATCCTTCCCATGGCATATAGGCTACCAAAACGTTTCTGCCCAATGCTGATTCGCCCCCAACAGTTGTTGCTCCATCCGCTAAAATTTCTCCACACCTTGAAAGTTCTCCTTGAACAACTATAGGTTTCTGGTGCATACAAGTATTATTGTTAGAACGTTCATAGACCTTCAATTGAATATCCGCAACCTTTTTTTTGTGGCTCGCAAAGAATACAATTCTATTGCCATCAACGTATTTGATTCTTCCTTCTTGTTCGGATACAGCTATGCTTCCTGAATCTAAAGCTACCTGACCTTCTAACCCAGTACCTACAATGCACCTTTCAGGCCTAGAAAGTGGAACTGCTTGTCGCTGCATGGTGGACCCCATCAATGCACGGTTTGCATCATTATGCTCAATAAAAGGAATAAGGGAAGCTCCGATTGAGAAATGTTGTAAGGGATGCACGCTACGAAAACGGGCTTGTTCCCACGTAACGGTTAGAAATTCTTGTCGGTAACGAACCGGTACAAGTTCTTCTTCTCGGGTTCTCCATTCCGGCATTAATAAATTTCCAGTTGCTATTTGGTAAGAATCATCTTCACCAGCCAATAATTCAACTATTTGTTCCTCCTCGTGAGATTCAGACATTTGGAGCAAAGGGCTTTGCAGGGACCCCGAATCGCTGACTTCTGCAAAAATGGCCAAGGATGAAATAAGTCCAGCATTCATACCTTCAGATGTTTCTATGGGACAAATGCGTCCATAGTGACTGAAATGAATATCTCGGGCCTGAAAACTGGCCGTTCGTCGTGTTAATCCCCCAGGACCTAGAGCACTTAATCGTCGTTTATGAACCATTTCTGCTAATGGGTTGGTTTGATCCAAAAACTGAGAGAGTGGGTGTGAACCAAAGAATTCTTTGAAGGTTATTATTAACGGGGCAGACGTTACTAATTCTCTGGGAGGTACTGAACGTTTACGCCTAACGGCTTTACGAACGTTTTGTCGAATAGAACTCTCCAAACGATTCAAGGCTAATTTGAATTGTTCTTGTAAAAGATCCGCTATAGATCGAACGCGTCGATTTTTCAAATGGTCTATATCGTCGAGACTGCCTGTTCCGTAACTTATTTCAATCAAGTGATCTGCAGCCGCTAGCACATCTTGGGGTAGTAAAAAATGTTCCGTCTGAGGTACGTCAAGCTTGAGTCTGACGTTTAGATTCCGTCGACCGAGTCTTCCCAATTCGCACCTTTGTTGAAAAAATCTTTTCTATAATTCCTTGAATATCGATTCTGAAAAGATGAGATTGACGTCTGCATTGGGGTACAAATGCTTGTAAAGCTCCACTAAAGCATCTTCTGATGATTGGATGGTTCCTTTCTGTTTATTCAAGAGATTCATAAAGATCTTGGGGTAATGAACGTTTCGTAAAATACTTTCTTCGTTTAATCCCATAGCTAAAGGTAAAATCAAGATGGACACTTTTCGTTTTCTACTGATACGAACCCATGTTCTATCCCTCTTGTCTATCCCCAGTTTGAATCTTCCCCCCCAATCTGAAATTATAGTGCTGGTATACGCAGAAACTCCTTTATGGTCTGATTCGCGGTTGTGATGGATACCGGGACTCCTCAGTACTTGGTTGATAAGGACCCTCGCGATTCCATTGATTACAAATGTTCCTTCGGGATTCATCCAAGGAATGGATCCGAGACGTACAATTTCTTTCTGTGTTGATTTGTTCCTCTTCCAAATCGATTGAGCCGGTACATATAGATCAGATGAATATGTGATACATTGATACACAGCATCTTTTTCTTCAACTGTAGGTTTTGACCACTGGTACTGCTCGGTAAGTAATCAAAATTCAACTTCCTTATCTGTATCTTCTATTTTCGGAAAATTTCTGAGCTCCTCAAACAATTTTTCGCAAATAAAACGGTTGAATCCCCCAATTTGGATTCTTCCAGGTTCCGGCAATACAAACGTTTTGCTATCTCCTCCTAATGTTATCTCGAGAATATGTTCCCCCCCACCCCCCACCTTCCTGCTTTCTTCCGCAGAGTGCTTCAGCTTGCCTATCCTTCTCCTTCTGCCTCTTCCACGCCCAAACCTCTACTTGGACTATTCCTATCCCATTATTTTGAACGTGGGTAGAAGTACTAATCATGTGACAATTCAAAGATTTCTATTTTTCAAACTGGTCCTTTTTTTGTTCCCTTTGAGAAAACAGTAATCCAAGAATTTTAGACGAAGATAATACATCGAGCATATTATAGCAACTTTGTAGATTACTAGGAAGGAATTATCAAAATATATAACAAAATTCTATTTTCAAGGAAAAAACAGAATTTAGAATGAGAAAAAACATCACTAAGTCTTGGGTTTTTATCTAAGCAGCCAATCTCTTTTGGATTGAAAAACGAAAAGAGAATTGGTATCCCAGCATTTGGACAAATAATGAAATCTATGAGAATCATAATTGATTGAAACGAATCAAAAAATAAATATGTGTCAATATTGTTGTGTTTTTCTTTCCGGGGAAACAAAAAAAGGAGAAAATTATTTGATTTGAAAACCTCTAAAAAGTATTCGTCTTCTCTTATCAATTTGAAGGTGAGATTCTAAGTAGGAGGGGAACAACTCAAAGTTGTTTCAATCGGTGATGGTTATTTATGGAAGAGCGCACGGTGAAACGTGAAAGAAAACTAAAAACGACTTGCTAATATTTTCACCCAATGATATAATTATTGTTACATTTCTAATATCTCTTTCAATGGTTGCTTCCGTTCTTCAGAAATAGGTGTTAATAGGATTGAAAAATCTGATGAAATTGAGAAGGGGCGATATAGTCAAGTGGTAAGACAAGGGATTGCAAATCCTTCATTCCCCAGTTCGAATCTGGGTGTCGCCTAATCCAAGCTTTTCTCATTTTAACGGGATTGACTCTTCTTGTCACTGATTCAGACACAAATTGAGATGCTCCATAGATTAATTATGGCCTATCACACTATATATATCCGAATATGACAATCAATCCCAATCTGCAGTATATCGGAATTTGGGAGATAAAGGGGTCTCGAACCTGAAGATTTCAATACAGGCTATCGTCAACATTCAAAAAGGAAATAAGAATCAATCTAGCAATTCAATAGTTTTTTTACCTTAGCAAAAAAAGATTTCCCATTCATGCTGGGTACAACTTAGGCTTGAATCACAATACTTTCGTATTTATCTCGACTGACCATCCATCTTTGTTTTTATAAACTGACTCATTTTGATATACAATGACATTTTGTTACAATATGTATGTATACAACATGGAAGTCTCTATATGGAAAAAACGGTAACTACATGCTCATTTACGTCTTTTCCATATCTTCTTCTTACCAGGAAAAGTTGAGAAAATAGGGATAGCATATATGGATATAGTCAGTATGGCTTGGGCAGCTTCAATGGTGATTTTTACATCCTCCCTTTCACTTGTAGTTTGGGGAAGAAGCGGGTTATAGCGAATCATTAATCTTTTTCAAGAGTCTGGGAAAATATGACTTTAGCATTAGCTAGTTGCATCTCCCCAGATTCTCTCCTTTCCCTCTTGGTTTTCATGGATGACATATTCAGTACAGAATATTTCTATCCATTCCGTACTCTTCGGATCCAATTTGTGATCCATACGAGTGTTCACTATGTCCGGGGTAGCTAGCCACTTATGATTCGTCAACCAATTTACAAGGAATACTTGATGATTCAATTTTTTTAATTGTTCAGCTTCTTTTGCACGAAGGCGTAAGTTCTCGATTATGAGGAACGCTGCAGTTCCGCCTGAAAGCATTTCGGATGGTAATAGGATAGGATCTAACCGCCAGCCTTGAAAGACAGGAATTCCTCCGCAAAGTAGTCCAATAGAAGAAAGTAGAAAATCATAATATTAGGATAGGATGGATATTTTGGGACCGATGCCCCCCTCCCAAAAAACCATATGTGATTTTTTCATTTCCTTATGGCTTATGCAAATTAAGAAATCGTGCAATAGTCTACAATTTACTTTTAGTCCATGTCAGTTTCTTCGTAAAACTTCTTGGATATTCTCTCGACAGAACAAACTAGGTAATTTAGCAATCCTGGAGTCTGGATCGATATAGATGGCTAGGCATACCCTTTCCGACCGTTCTGATCCGTCTTGTTCTTTACAAACCTGTGCATTTGCAAAACGTTTCTATCTTTAGACTTACTAAACCCCCATTGGCTATTTTATCCTATGGATCTTTAGACACAACTTATTGTGCCCGAAACCCAGAAGTCTAGATCGATATCGCATGTATGGATTCTTCCTCCAGAGATGAGAAACCAAAACCAAAGATATTTTGGGAAAGAGAATAGTTGGAACATTCTAAATCTCTTTTTATAAGTTTGGGAAGTATGAACAATCATATTGACTCGGTCTAGTCATGGATCAAAGCTTTTCATGATTTCTGTTCCACATTCAAGTTTCACATTCTCCTTTTCGAGAATAATATGTTGAGTATGTTGTGGGATACCAATTGCACAGGTACGCTGGAGATCACACCTCTAGATACACTAGGTTTCCCTTTTCCGAGGGCGTACGAAGATACACCTGTTGCTATTGACCCAATCCCAACAGCTGCTCCGGGTCCTAATTCCATATGAATCATAAGAAGAGGAAAAATCAAGAAAGCTTTGCCAATATTAATTATTATTATTAGAAATTGATCATGATAGAATTCTATCTGTACTTAAAAATTCTTCAAATCCTTGGAGTTTATCCATCTAAAACTAGTAATTGGAAAACAATTAACCCGTATTTTTCCTGTGTGAAAACGTGATTCAATTAGATTGAAACAGATAATGGGTTCTTAATTGTTAACGGGTCAGAACGTGAGTCAGGGGGAGAGCTCGCGGTTCGTCACAAACTGTTGAACCTATGAACAATTCGTCTGAAGTAGAAGCCCGGTCTACTGTTTGTTCGATAATTAGATGATCGATGCTTGCCCTCCCCCTACTATGGTTTCCCCTTCACCTGCCCATGGACAGATAGGAGTTTGACGTTCAATCAATTAGTTAGTTACTCTGAGCGGCTGTTCGAATGTAAAGAATAGGTAAAAAAGCTGTAGGAATTAAAATGAAGAGTGCAGTAGCTACGAACGCAAGAATATTCACTTCCATATCAGTAATTTGATTCGATTAGGGAATAATTTGAGCGGATCCCATTGGGAAAAACTCCTGAACTCTATTATAAATCATTAATTTCTGATTTGTTTTCGTCGAGAAAACGGAGATATAAAAACATTGTTCTCCATTTTACTGTCCAAAATGAATGGGAGCTTTTGAGTTCTTCGGATCTGATTAAATATGTTTATACTATTGATTAGGTAGTATATCATAAAATGAAGCATCAATAATACTTAATTCTTTTTTTTATCAAGCTCATTTTTATCTACTTCAAAAATTTATTAAATTCGATTTAATAAATTTTTGTTATAAATTACAAGAAAAAGTAAAGCATTGACTTTCCAGCGCTAGCTGCATAAACTTGAGTTGGAAACCCGATGGGATTGTAGTTCAATCGGTTAGAACGCCGCCCTGTCAAGGCGGAAGTTGCGGGTTCGAGACCCGTCAGTCCCGCTTTATTTTAATAACATTATTAAGTACTAAACAGTTCGTATGATCTGTACCGATCTTTTTTTCCCTCTTCCTCAGGAAGATTTTAAATATTTAAATTTGGGCCGAGCTGGATTCGAACCAGCGTAGGCATTGCCAGCGGATTTACAATCCGTCCCCATTAACCACTCGAGCATCGACCCATAGATATAAATTCTATTAAAAAGAACCAGAAGGGTCAACTTATAATTCATTTGGTTGAGTCTAATAAGTAGATTTCTTGTCCCTCATTAAAAACAGTGGGATTGATCAACCTCTTTATATTGCACATGCAAAGTACGTGTAGAACGGATACCCCCAGGGGAATTCGAATCCCCGTCGCCTCCGTGAAAGGGAGATGTCCTAGGCCTCTAGACGATGGGGGCTGAATCACCCCCTATTATGATAACAGATTCGATGGAAATCGTCAATACAATCAGATTAGGTTACTTTTCTTTTCATTGGATCCGAGTAAAACAGATTTGGGAACCAAAATAGCAAGTATTGTTTCTAATAAGCTGGGTAACTATTCATTTTGTGGTCCCCATGATTAATGACATTTCCTGGTTCGATCTCCACAAAAATCTTCAAAAGTGTTGTGTTGCATAATGCATAAAAAAGAAATCAACATTTTTTTTAGTGAGTTGTTTTCTATTTTTTCTGTTTTCAAAACAATTTCATAGATTTGTAAGCTTTTTCATTTTCCCATCAAATAAACTATTTATCAAAAACATAATCTTTTTTAATTTGGACAATGATTAGTAATAGATAGTGATGGTACATATAAATTATAAGCCACCTTTGATGTATTTGATTTCCGAACGAACTTGGTTTGGCGCATCTTTGTTTCACGAATGAAAAAGCTAAATTTTGAAAGTAAGGGGTCGCAAATGGTAATTTTTCATCAGATTCACCAACAATATATCTCGTAAAATAGTAGTCTATTTTGTTTCATAGTCATCTTTTTTTTTTTTGAGTTATGAACAAAGATCTACCAATCCTTTTGATTTGAAAATCGAGGATAGGTATCCCCCTTCTCTTCCTCTCTGCTGGAAGGAGGCGGATAGCGGGAATCGAACCCGCGTCTTCTCCTTGGCAAGGAGATATTTTACCATTCAACTATATCCGCGCAATTTATTACGATATATAGATATATTATATCTATATATATAGATATATTCGACATCTTGACCAAAGTCTAGATGTCGAATATAGGGAAATTCCATCTATCTATTTGAGACTCAGATCAATATAATAAAAGTGTAGAAGAACTTTTTTGATGAATGTATCGTATTTTTGTATTCCGCATCGATCTCATCAGGATCTTATCTATAAGTGGTTGGGGAACCATCTTGCCCCACCTATCAGACCAGCCAAAAAAAGCAGGAAATCGTCTATACAATGATTCTTTAGTCCCAAGAAGTTCTAATCAATAAGAAATTGGCTTATCCGTTCCTCAAGATATAAAAGAATTCAGTATACCTACTAAAAAGACTAATCCGATCCATAGTGAAGCTCCTGAGAAAACAATATTTTTGCTACTGGCCCAACCATTGGGGGAGGCGAGCACGACTGGCACACCAATGACTAATAAAAATGAGGTTGCAATTAATGTGAATAAGGCCAATTGAAAGGCTATAGTCATAACGAAGATTTCCTATCTATCAGAACAGACAAGGTTTGTACCATCCGATCCCCAAGTGAGACTTTTAATAGACTAAGCGCTTGTTCCTAGTAATAACGGAGGTATCTGGTCCAGTGCCCTAAGATTCAATTCATTAAAATAAATTGGATTCAGAAAAAAAAATAGAGCAACAATGAGAATCCAATCATTGAGGATGATCATCCTTCTTGGTTCCACTTCTCATAGATTGGAATGAATTATTCCTATTTATCCATTTTTTTTTATCCGCGGCGAACACGGATGAATATCAATGCAATATATATATATATATATATCTGTGTGTCGAGAGAATTTTGTACCGATTCAATCTCTGTTTGCGGTGAAAGAATCAATGCGTATTCCAAATATTCAATATGCTCATTTGGGAGAGATGGTCGAGTGGTTCATGGCTCCAGTCTTGAAAACTGGCATAGTGCTGAAACGCTATCGAGGGTTCGAATCCCTCTCTCTCCTACTATACGTTAGAATAGGGGACAGTTTTGCTAATAGCACCATACTAATGTCCCGACACGATCAATTGGGAATCTTTTATAACCCACATTTTTTCTATCCTATTTTTATATCATACACCCATAGTTTCCAAAATATGAGAGATGGAATGAATGGATGGATGCGAAGAATCCAGCGCAAAATATTTAGAAATTGAAAGAAAAACTAAATAAAAATCCTTTTTACCTATATGGAATAGACCCATTCAATGAGATAGTTGCAGAGAAGAGGTGAGGGGATTTTCTTTTCCACTCCACTCGTCAATTTCCCAAGATGTGAAATGATACGTGCGTCAATGGAAAAGAATCACACGTGATTGAAGTTTTTGTCTTACTGAAAGACGTATTCCCAATATACATTAAAGACAAATAATTCTTACTAAGGCTGAAACGTCCCTCTCCAACAAAAAAGAAGAGAGGGATGTTCCAGAAGCAATAAATAATACAGATACCGACAGGAGTGGTTGTGAACAAAACCTTTTTCTTTTTTCAACTTTAACGGTTTTCAAAAAAGAGAGGGCAAGGAAAAAAACAGATAAAAGGTACTGGTCACTTTTTATTCTCTTTATTCATAAATGGAGAAAAAGGCCAATGCAATAATTATTTTTTTATGTACTTTAGATCAATTTGGTGTTACGTCCGAATCAGTTGATGCATACTCAATCTTACGATTGATGAACCAATGAATGAGTATGAATATTCTTCCAATCAAATAATAAGTACAAAGAATTTAGAAAAGAATTTCATTCTTTTCTCTCTTCGACCTGTTTTCTCTGATTTTTCCTTCTAATTCAGGGGTGTCATGGAAAGAACGGGTTCGGTATCGCGATCAATCCCCTTTTCAAACCCAGCTGCAGCTGCTCGAGCCCTTCCTGCGTGCCACAAGTGACCAACGAAAAAGAAGAATCCCAGAACAAAATGAGACGTGGCTAACCAACTTCGGGGAGAAACATAGTTTACGGCATTGATTTCGGTAGCTACCCCACCCACGGAGTTTAAAGAACCTAGAGGTGCGTGGGTCATATATTCCGCTGACCGTCGTTCCTGCCAGGGCTGAATGTCTCTTTTCAACTTACTCAGATCCAAACCATTGGGACCTCTGAGAGGTTCTAACCAAGGTGCGCGGAGGTCCCAGAAGCGCATGGTTTCGCCGCCAAAAATAATTTCTCCTGTGGGGGAGCGCATTAGGTACTTGCCCAAACCGGTAGGTCCCTGGGCAGAGCCTATGTTTGCACCGAGGCGCTGGTCCCTGACGAGAAAGGTAAAAGCTTGAGCCTGAGAAGCCTCAGGGCCAGTGGGACCATAAAATTCACTAGGATAGGCCGTATTGTTAAACCAGACGAAACAGCAAGCAGTAAAACCAAAGATGGAAAGAGCTCCTAAACTGTAAGACAAATAAGCTTCTCCGGACCATACAAAGGCACGGCGAGCCCAAGCGAAAGGCTTGGTCAATATGTGCCAGATTCCACCGAAAATACAAATGGATCCCAGCCAGACATGCCCTCCAATGATATCTTCCAGGTTGTCTACACTTACGATCCACCCCTCTCCCCCAAAGGGGGATTTTAATAAGTAACCGAAGATAACACTTGGACTTAGAGTCAGATTTGTAATCTTTCTCACATCCCCGCCACCAGGTGCCCATGTATCATACAAGCCTCCAAAATAGAGTGCCTTGAACACCAAGAGGAAAGCACCCACCCCTAGGAGGATCAAATGAATACCGAGGATAGTGGTCATTTTATTCTTATCTTTCCACACGTAACCAAAAAACGGGAAGGATTCTTCCAGAGTCTCCGGTCCAATAAGAGCATGGTAGATACCTCCAAATCCTAGAACAGCGGAAGAAATCAAATGGAGTACCCCCGAAACAAAATAGGGGAAAGTATCTATGACTTCTCCGCCGGGGCCTACTCCCCAGCCTAGAGTAGCTAGATGAGGAAGTAGGATCAGTCCCTGTTCATACATGGGTTTTTCAGAAACAAAATGGGCTACCTCGAAGAGATTCATGGCACCGGCCCAAAAAACAATTAAACCAGCGTGAGCCACGTGAGCGCCTAGCAATTTACCTGATAGATTGGTGAGTCGGGCGTTACCGGCCCACCAGGCGAAACCCGTAGTTTCCTGATCGCGACCGCCCAAAGACAGAGTTCCGTTAAAGAGCGTTTCCACGGGGTAACACCTCCTCGGGGAATACAAGATTTTCATGAGGCTGATCCTGAGCAGCCATCCAGGCCCGAATTCCTTCATTTAGCAGGATGTTTTTCGTATAAAACGTTTCAAACTCGGGATCTTCTGCTGCACGAATTTCTTGAGAGACAAAATCGTATGCGCGTAAATTAAGGGCGAGACCGACTACTCCAATTGCACTCATCCATAATCCAGTCACTGGCACGAATAACATGAAGAAATGCAACCAACGCTTGTTGGAGAAAGCGACCCCGAATATTTGAGACCAGAAACGATTTGCGGTAACCATTGAATAGGTTTCCTCGGACTGGGTTGGATTGAAAGCACGAAATGTGTTTGCACCATCACCGTCTTCAAACAAAGTGTTTTCCACCGTAGCACCGTGAATTGCACATAGAAGAGCGGCGCCAAGAACTCCCGCGACTCCCATCATGTGAAATGGGTTCAATGTCCAATTATGAAAGCCCTGGAAGAATAGAATGAATCGAAAGATAGCCGCTACGCCAAAACTGGGTGCAAAGAACCAACCGGATTGTCCTAAGGGGTATATCAAGAATACGGAAACAAATACAGAAATAGGGGCGGAAAATGCAATTGCATTATAGGGTCGCAATTGTACGGATCTTGCAAGTTCAAATTGACGTAGCATAAAACCGATTAAGGCGAAAGAGCCGTGAAGAGCAACGAAGGTCCATAGACCTCCTAATTGGCACCAACGTGTGAAATCACCTTGTGCTTCGGGACCCCATAGTAGGAGCAGAGAATGCGCCAGACTATTTGCAGGGGTTGAAACAGCAGCGGTTAGAAAGTTACAGCCTTCCAAGTAGGAACTAGCCAATCCATGGGTATACCACGAAGTAACGAATGTCGTACCGGTGAACCAACCGCCCAGGGCGAGATAAGCGGTAGGAAATAGTAACAAACCGGACCAACCGACAAAGACGAAACGGTCCCTTCTTAACCAATCATCCATACTATCAAATAAATCTTTTGGCTCCTTAGAGGATTTCCCAATGGCGATGGTCATGATTATTCCCTCACTAAATTCTTGCAACCATAATTAGGTATCCGTTCTCTTTGTGATACGGTAGAGTCACTGTAATTCGGGATCAAAATTCTCTCTTTTTCTTTTTGTCTTTTCCGAAGATCGCTCGACTAGAGTCTTTCTTGTATTCATTACAGGAATGCTCGTAAATTCTTTCATTTCTTCTTACTTAATTCTCCTGAGCCTCCTGCTTGTTCGACACATAGGTGTCGATGCATTCCCGATACAATCCATTTTGCAAAACTTTTTTCAAAAAGTGGTTAAACCTCTCTCTTCTTCCATAATTTTGTCAATCTTGACTTGTTCCAATGATAGTCCTCTCCATCCCTACTCACAGTTCGAGACCCCACAAGAGGAACATTCTTCTGGATCGAGCAACTAGTAGTATTCTTTCAATTTTTTTTTTTCAGTTCGGTTGTTTAATACCCACCAGTACTTTTTCCAGGAAAAAAAATGGGAGAGGGTTGAACAAACAAAAAGATATTACTTTCCGCCTCCATGATCTTTGAGGCGGGTGGGGGGATTGCAATTAGGTAATTAGATGGATAGGATGGGTAAGGAGATACCTATGCTGCGACCCGCACCTCTGTTTTTCCCACTCCACTATGATTCATACATTTCTCAAAGTTTATTTTACCAATCTTCAATAGATTTCGAAAGCTTTTGGTGCTGAATCAAAAAAATTAGATTAATGTGTGTGAGGGGGGGGGGGGTGGTCGATAAACACCCCATACCCACCGGGATAGGTAGGAATCACAGGCAAAATTGTCGGCAAACCAATGAGGAAAAAAATTTGGTCCCCGATTTGAAAACAGGGCATTACACCGGAATCCTATGAGAAATCGGGAAAGATTTCTCCGGATGTTGGAATCTCTCCCAGAGGCAAAACCTTTTCTTCACAGAGAATAAAAGATATTCTTTAGAATATTTATGAATGGTGATGGCAATCTGCAGGTAGCAATGATCCAGATTAGATCCTCACGAGAAGAATAACCAAATTGCTTAAGTTATGAAAAGTTATGTTTAGAAATATATAGAAAAAGAAATAGATATATCTGCTGTAGATCACTTCATGTTTCTCAATGCTCTCGCTCGAGTTGGTCAGGGAAGGAATACCAAAAAAGGCGGAACCCTTTATTGTTATTACCAGCCTTTTTTCTTATTAATCATAATAAGAATTTTCAGAAGACTTCGAAATACATTCTGAGGGAGGGTTACTTTACCTGGCAGTCCACCCTTGTAATTAATTTTACATTATGATATTAATAATGTCGTATTGATTATCGCAAAAAAAGAAGTTAAATTGATATCCATGAAAACGCAGTATTGTCTGTAGCGCATAATAATAATAATAAATGTTGCAGTGAGATATAACATGTTGCTAACATACAAAAAATAGATAAAGACGAATTGAGAACAAAATAATAAACCGAACCTAATTTTGGAATCTAATTTTGCAAGTAGATGTTCAATTAGCCCTTTATCGGACTCGAACCGATGTCTTATGCCTTACCATGGCATTACTCTACCGCTGAGTTAAAAGGGCTTGTAGATATACATTGTTGGAATACATTGACTGGAAAATATTTGTAGCAAGACTATCTCCTTCGATTAATTGAATTTATTCTTTCATTGAAAGATTCCCCCTGTTCTTTTTTCTCCATCGGAAAAAGCAATTCAATGAAAACTCTTTGATTGAATATCAAAGAAAATGTTTTACCAATTCTTCCAAGATATATAACCTTGTCTCCAACGATAAGGAGAAGATATAACAAAGGGAGCAACTAAGGGTCATAAAAACCATTTAGGAATCTCTTCGTTTTTCTTTTGATTTATAAGATGGAAACCTAAGAGAAGTATATAGAAGGACTTCAAAGAGTTTCTTTATTGTTTCTTGAAATTCTTAAGAAATAGGGCTTTAATTCAGTAAATCAACTGAGAAACGTATTTGAATTAAAGGGATTAGGGTCGTATCGGACTATTTCCAAAATGAATGAACATATTCCTTTGCGGAGACAGGATTTGAACCTGTGACCTCAAGGTTATGAGCCTTGCGAGCTACCAAGCTGCTCTACCCCGCGTGCCTAACCCCCTCTTCAATGTAATTATTATACATTTTTTTTCAATAATTACATTGAACATCAGTAATTCCTTAGTAAAATACTAAATGGAGAAGGGGACTAATGGCTTTAATTATCTCAAAGATTTCCTCTGTATGAAGTGTAAAGAGGGATTACCCTTTAATCACCAACTTGATTTTTTTAAACCAGGTAACAAACAATCATGTGCCATTTCACGCAATACGTGTCTGGATAAACCAAAATATCGATAATTCGATCTAGGTCGTCCGGTTAGGGAACAGCGATTACGTAAGCGAGTGGGAGTACTGCTGCGCGGCAAGGATCGCAACATTTCTAGAATCTCCAACTTTTTTTGTATCGATGAATTCTTTTTCATCTCCCGTTTCATGGACTGACGAACAGAATAATACTTCTTTACCAATTTCTCTTTCCTTTTTTCTTTTTCAATAAGACTCTTTTTTGCCATGATTAATCAATAAAAAATATTGAAATAAGATTTTGGATTGAACCAACTATATTCATAATTTTCCCTTCTATCCTACTTTTTTTATTCTCAATGATAAGTTCAAGTGGTGAACGAAACGGGTTGATCTTACCTTTGTTTTCAAAGAATCCAAAGGTAAGCTCAACGTAAGGGTAGAATAGCGAGTATATTAAATGGAAACACTCTATTTTTTTTTATTCGATATTTAACCAAATTTACCGGATGTAGATGCAATGAGGAATGCGGCGTAAGTGAATACGTAACCTACAGAAAAATGTGCCAAACCCACTAATCGTGCTTGAACGATTGAAAGAGCTACTGGTTTATCTTTCCATCGTATCAAATTAGCTAGGGGTGTGCGCTCGTGGGCCCAAGCCAGGGTTTCAATCAATTCTTGCCAGTAGCCTCGCCAGGATATGAGAAACATGAATCCAATAGCCCAAACGAGATGCCCAAAAAGAAACATCCATGCCCAAACGGATAAACTGTTCATGCCGAAGGGGTTGTAACCATTAATAAGTTGTGAGGAATTTAGCCATAAATAATCTCTCAACCAACCCATTAAATATGTAGAGGATTCATTAAATTGAGCAACGTTTCCCTGCCACAGAGTGATGTGCTTCCAGTGCCAGTAGAAGGTGACCCACCCAATGGTATTTAGCATCCAGAAAACGGCTAAGTAGAAAGCGTCCCAGGCTGATATATCGCAGGTACCTCCCCTACCCGGCCCGTCACAAGGAAAACTATAACCAAATTCCTTTTTATCTGGCATGAGTTTGGAACCACGCGCATCTAAAGCACCTTTCACTAGAATCAACGTGGTTGTATGTAAACCCAAAGCAATAGCGTGGTGAACCAAAAAATCTCCGGGTCCAATAGTTAAAAATAATGAGTTACTATTATTATTAATAGCATCTAACCAACCGGGTAACCATAAGCTCTGACCAGCTTTTAATGCTGGGCTATCTGTCGAGGATAGAAGTACGTCAAAACCATACGAGACTTTGCCGTGAGTGGATTGTATCCATTGTGCAAAAACGGGCTCAATAAGAATCTGTTTTTCTGGAGTTCCGAAGGCTAGCATGACATCGTTATGTACGTAAAGACCTAGAGTGTGGAAACCTAGAAATAAGCTAGCCCAACTTAAATGGGATATTATTGCTTCTTTATGCTCCAACATTCTTGACAATACATTGTCTTTGTTTTGTTCCGGATCATAATCCCTAATGAAGAATATGGCCCCATGTGCAAAAGCCCCTACCATGATAAACCCAGCAATATATTGGTGATGGGTATAAAGTGCGGCTTGGGTGGTAAAATCTTGTGCTATAAAAGCATACGCGGGTAAGGAATACATATGTTGTGCCACTAAGGAAGTGATGACCCCTAAAGCAGCAAGAGCAAGTCCTAACTGGAAATGTAGTGAATTATTGACTGTATCATAAAGTCCTTTATGTCCACGTCCCAATCTGCCCCCCGGGGGAATATGTGACTCCAGGATCTCCTTTATGCTATGTCCAATCCCAAAATTTGTTCTGTACATGTGGCCAGCAATGATAAACACAACAGCAATGGCTAAGTGATGATGAGCAATATCGGTCAGCCATAGACTCTGAGTCTGTGGGTGAAATCCTCCCAGAAATGTTAGAATAGCGGTTCCTGCTCCTTGAGCACTATTAAATAAATGATCGTTGGAATCTGGATTCTGTGCGTAAATGCTCCACTGACCTGAAAAAAATGGTCCTAACCCTTGGGGATGTGGAGATGCAGTAAGTAAATTCGCCCATCTTACGTGTCCGCCTCTGGATTCGGGAATAGCTACATGAATTAAGTGTCCCGCCCAAGCCAAGGAGCTTACACCGAAAAGTCCCGATAAATGATGATTGAGGCGAGACTCAGCATTTTTGAACCAGGAAAGGTTTGGTTTCCATTTGGGTTGTAAGTGCAACCGACCCGCTGATAGGAACAAAGCGGAAACGGCTAGTAAGAAAATAGCTCCGTTGTAAAGATCTTGATTGTCTCGTAAACCGATAGTATACCACCACTGGTATACGCCAGAATAAGCGATATTTACCGGACCCGTAGCCCCTCCTCGAGTATAAGCCTCTACAGCTGGTTGACCGAAGTGTGGATCCCAAATAGCATGAGCAATTGGTCTTACATGTAATGGGTCTTGCACCCACGCTTCAAAATTACCCTGCCAAGCCACGTGGAATAAATTTCCTGAGGTCCAAAGAAAAATTATAGCTAACTGACCAAAATGAGAGGCAAATATTTTTTGGTAGAGTCTTTCCTCGGTAATATCATCGTGACTCTCGAAGTCATGCGCAGTGGCTATACCGAACCAGATACGACGAGTAGTTGGGTCTTGGGACAGACCCTGGCTGAACTTTGGAAATCTTGATGCCATAGTGTTCCTCGAATCCTCCTAGCCATTATCCCACTGCAATGATTCTTGCTAGGAAGAATGCCCATGTTGTAGCAATTCCACCCAGGAGGTAATGAGCCACCCCTACAGCACGTCCTTGTACAATACTCAAGGCCCTAGGCTGTGTGACAGGAGCGACCCTCAATTTGTTATGGGCCCAAACAATTGATTCAATTAGTTCTTGCCAATATCCACGACCACTGAATAGGAACATTAAGCTAAAGGCCCAAACAAAATGGGCTCCTAAAAATAATAGACCATATGCTGAGAGAGAAGAACCATATGATTGAATAACTTGGGAAGCTTGCGCCCATAGGAAATCGCGCAGCCATCCATTAATTGTTGTCGAACTCTGGGCGAAGTTTCCCCCGGTTATATGGTTAACTACTCCCTGCTCACTCACATTACCCCATACATCGGATTGCATTTTCCAGCTAAAGTGAAATATCACAACAGAAATGGAGTTATACATCCAAAACAATCCCAGAAAAACATGATCCCATGCAGACACCTGGCAGGTACCTCCTCTACCCGGTCCATCACAGGGAAAGCGGAAACCAAGATTTGCTTTATCGGGTATTAGGCGGGAACTCCGGGCAAACAAAACCCCCTTCAATAGAATTAATACAGTAACGTGAATAGTAAATGCGTGGATGTGGTGCACCAAAAAATCTGCTGTACCTAATGGAATGGGTGATAGAGCCACTTTACCACCCACCGCTACCAGTTCGCCACCACCCCAAGTTAGGCTGGTACCCTCAGTAGCATTAGGTGCGGTTGAACCAGGAGCGGAAGCATGAGTGTTTTGTATCCACTGGGCAAATATGGGTTGTAACTGAATAGCAGTATCGGAAAACATGTCTTGGGGACGACCCAGGGCACTCATTGTATCGTTATGAATATACAGACCAAAACTGTGAAAACCCAGGAATATGCATACCCAGTTGAGGTGTGAGATTATAGCGTCACGGTGCCGAATGACACGATCTAATAAATTATTATATTGACTAGTCGAATCATAGTCCCTTACCAAACAAATGGCTGCGTGTGCGGCTGCACCGACTATTAAGAAACCACCTATCCACATGTGATGCGTAAACAGAGATAATTGTGTGGCATAATCAGTAGCTAGGTATGGGTAAGGAGGCATGGCATACATATGATGAGCCACTATAATCGTAAGGGATCCCAGCATGGCGAGATTGATTGCTAATTGAGCATGCCACGAAGTAGTCAAAATTTTGTAAAGACCTTTGTGACCTTCACCAGTAAAAGGACCCTTGTGGGCTTCAAGAATTTCTTTCGTTGCGTGTCCGATACCCCAATTTGTTCTGTACATGTGACCAGCTACCAGGAAAAGAACCGCAATGGCTAGGTGGTGATGCGCCGTATCAGTCAACCATAATCCCCCCGTTACTGGATTTAATCCTCCCCGAAAAGTTAGAAAATCTGAATATTCCGACCAGTCGAGTGTGAAAAAAGGAGTCAATCCCTTTGCAAAACTGGGATATATTTGAGCCATAAGATCACGATTAAGAATAAGTTCGTGAGGAAGAGGTATCTCTTTAGGATCAACTCCTGCATCTAGGAGTTGGTTGATGGGTAAAGAGACGTGGACCTGATGTCCCGCCCAACCTAAGGAACCTAGCCCTAACAAGCCTGCTAAATGATGGTTTAGCATCGATTCTACATCTTGAAACCAGGACAGTTTAGGAGCCGCTTTGTGGTAGTGGAACCAACCGGCAAAGAACATTAAGCCCGCGAAAGTTAAGGAGCCTATGGCAGTGCAATACAGTTGTAACTCGCTGGTTATTCCGGCTGCTCGCCATATCTGGAAAAATCCAGATGTTATTTGTACTCCCTGGAATCCCCCTCCAACATCTCCGTTCAGTATTTCCTGACCGACTATCGGCCAAACCACTTGAGCGCTAGGCTTTACGCGGGTCGGATCACCTAGCCACGCCTCGTAATTCGAGAAACGAGCTCCGTGGAAGTACATACCACTTAACCAAATGAAAATAATGGCTAGTTGACCAAAATGAGCACTGAATATTTTACGGGATATATCCTCCAAATCGTTGGTGTAACTATCGAAGTCATGAGCATCAGCGTGTAAGTTCCAGATCCACGTGGTCGTACTCGGACCCTTAGCTAAAGTTTTTGAGAAATGCCCCGGTTGAGCCCATTTCTCAAAAGAAGTTTTTACGGGATCCTTTTCCACCATAATCTTGACTTCTGGTTCCGGTGAACGAATAGTCATCGAGATTCTCCTCTCTTTGGACGAAGGATAGCAACAACCTACCGACAGGAGATACAAAACTTCTAAGAGATTGGATTTCTATAACATAAAATACCCTTCTCCTCTATGAGTTTAAAACTGGAACGTCTATGGTAGAAGATTCATCCGTGGCAGGCATTTAATCTTATTATTACATGGCTCATAAGTGCTTCATGGACCTTGTGGAACGAACTATTTGTTTGAGAAGCTCGAGGGTTTAAATATGGATAGGGGAGGGGTCCAAATACAAATAGGGACCGAAAGAAGTTTTTGATTCTTATCAATTCGTTTGCCTCAACTCTTCTTGCTGATTATCAATCTCTATTTACCCCCCCCGGAGTAGCGCCCTGTAATTTTTAACCAATTCTGTGCTTCGATGTAATTACCTGGGGAAAGTGCTATTGCTCGTTTCCAATACTCAGCAGCCTGATCGAACCAAGCCTCTGAAGCTCCTGCATCTTTTTGTTGAATGGCCTGTTCCCCTCGATCGGGATGGATAACCTCCCACTGTGGGGGGACCCTCCCTAAGAACCGGACTCGAGAGTTTCCTATCTCGTACGGCTCAAGGTATTCTTGCGAATTCTTTCTGCCTCTTTTAGTTACTCCCAATGAAAGTCTACCAATTGATAGATTAATGATAGTGAAAGATTCGTCTTTTCTCCCAGTCATGGAGAAATAAGCATTAGTTGATAATAGTGGTTTCTAATTCTGTACAACCAGAATAGAATCTTTTCCATACTCCTAGTCCCTTTACACAAGAACTAACTATCCTACTCTAAGGATCCGTTTTAATATTTTCTTTTTGTTCTTCTTCTAGGACTCGATGCTGCACCGTGGTCTGTCACTTCTCTACAACTGATTTTCTTACAAAAATCAATTGTATAACCCCTTGACTTGGGTAGACCACCCATCTTACTGTATCAACCCAGATTTTCAATAACGAATCTTTACGGTGCTACTTTTCTCGATTCACTCGATTATCCATAGTATTCTGAGGCTCTTGTCGTGCACCCCAAACCCAGGTCGCCTTGAGGGACACGAAATCCTACAGCTTGAGATATTTCTTGCTTAGAAATATGCTTGTGGAAAGCCTTTTTCGCCAAAACAGTTACGAACTGGCAGATCCTGTAGCAGAGATAATCGCACGTAATGACAGATCACAGCCATATTATTAAGAGCCTGTGGCAAAAACGGATTTCGTTCCAATGCTTGGAAGTAATATTCCAAGGCTTTTGCGTGTTTGCCATTACTTGTATGAATAAGACCCACATTATAAAGTATGTAACTTCGATCATAAGGATCAGTCTCTAAACGCATCGCTCTGTAATAGCTTTGTAATGCTTCAGCATATTCTCCTTCAGATTGAGCTGACATCCGTTACGGTCGCCCACATAATGAGCTCCGTTACGAAACCGTACTTGGGATTTTCATCTCATACGGCTCCTCCTGCTTTTGATATACAACCAGGGAAGAATGTTTGGAACGGAACCCATTCTACCTACAGGCTATTTCAGAAGCAGGGGCTAGTGTTTCCAAGAATACCGATCTCTAGCCATCCTTCTTGTCAAGAATTCTCTTGTCAATAGAACCGTACCCGTGCAATAGTAAGATACGGTACCCTAATGCCTTTAAGAAATCTTATGACATTTTCTTCGTTTCCGACGCTTCGCGTGTTGCGGGGATTAGCTACCCCGACAGTCTCCGATGATTTCAGGGGTATCCGAGATACAAACGGGATGGGTTTTTGCTGCCCCAATCATGATGGATCCATTTCACAAAAGTATAATATGTATTCCAAGTAGTAACGAAGACTTTGTGTTGTCAGTTCCTACACGTGATGCTTATCCCCTATGCTTACCCACAGATTTGTGCATCGCGGATACTTTTATGCGTCTAACCCCTGCTTAATGCTACGATCCGCCAGAGATTGGAGCGGGAGCAGTGGGGGTTGCATCAATCGTGGATACACGACGGAAGGACTTGTTTATCAACCAACACACCTTCACCAGAAGCGGATCTATTAAGATTGTAATCTTATCAATTTGGTACAAAAGGAAGATGATTAATCTCTATTTCGAATCGCACCATCCCTATAATAAATAGAAGCTTCTCTTTCTCTTTTACTCGTTGGTAAAATTTGCAATAAGGTGTCTGCTAGAATTGTGAAAGTTTTATCAATAGAATTATCGTTTCTTTGAGATCTGGGCATAATTAATTAAATTCTTTCATAGATATTGTTCTTTGTTACGCTTATTACTGAATCATTAAACCAGCGGGCACTTTGCAAGAAGAAATCTTGTTGTTTCTAATAAATAGGTAAGAAATCTAACTAATAGATCTGTATATTTCTAGATTCTTATCTTTCTATCACATCATTTTCTACACTTTCAAGGTCAAGAGATCCTTCTGGATTATTCTTGGTACAATAAAAAACAGTATTGTGGGTGTTGCATAAAACGGAAATTTATCATCGAAGGTACGAGGCCATGAATTTCGTACTAGATTCCTAGGTCTTTACCTACGGGAAGAAAATATCCAAAGTTTTTTAAGAACTACCGACGGAAAAAATTTAATAAGTGTCAAAACTTTTCTTTTTGGAACTGAGCTATTTTCCGTGTTTCAATGGCTTATTTGGGTTCCACTTCTCAATAGCAATAACAATTGGGAAATGCCTACCTGTAATGAAATCTAGTGCCCCCGTTTTGACTCCCCAAACAAGAAGTATTGGATTATGTTGTCACACTACTATTTGAATCGCTACACTATGTGCATGGTCTTCTGCATGACGGGAAAGGTGACCGAGTGGTTTAAGGTGTAGCATTGGAAATGCTACGTAGGCCCCCGTCTACCGAGGGTTCGAATCCCTCCCTTTCCTTTTTTCGGTCTTTGGATCCCCCTCTTTTACAGTATTTCAATAAATTATGGATTCCCGAAGATCCAGCTTGGGGATTTGATATAGTCCAAGCTGAAACTACGAGGCAGGGTCCGTCGACCAACCTAGTCCTTTACTATCAAAACAACGTCAATTATTTTTCTAAATAAAGTGTAAAGAAAGCTCTTGTTGAAAGCCGTTCGTTCTGCTGAGTTGACACTCTTCCCAAATCAATTCAACATTTCAATTTGCACTTATGACACTTTCACGTCGTGAAAATCAAAGTAGGAGATCTAGTAAAAGAAAAAACACACAAAAAATCTTTAGAATTTAAAGACTTTTTTATTAAGCTTTGCGAGAATAATACTCGACAACTAGCAATTCATTGATATTCAAATGGATAGATTCTCGATTCACGATCCCATTCACCGATCCCTTTGTTTGATCAGCTTCTGTTGTAAAAAGAGTCAAATGATCCGGTATTTCATTCCTCTTGAAGGATTCGGTACCAATAGAGTTGAGTGTCCCAGAAGGGGTTAGTAACCCTTTCGAAGCAATAATATCTTTGGGTTTGCAACGATAGCTTGGTATATCCACTATACGATTATTCACTGGAATGTGTCTATGATTAACCAATTGTCTGGCTGCGGGAATAGTGGGGGCCATACCCAACCGAAAAACGATATTATCCAAGCGCATTTCAAGCAATTGTAATGATACCTGACCCGTTGAACCCTCGGCTTTCCTAGCAATTCGAATATATCTAAGTAATTGGCGTTCTGTTGATCCGTAGTTGAAACGTAATCTCTGCTTAGCTTCTAATCGTATGCAAAATTGAGATGTTTTTCTCGAAGCAGACGGGTCACCATCGATCCGTGTTTTCTTTGGGTTTAACGTCTTATTCGTAAGCCCAGGTAAATCCTTCAGACGACGTACTATTTTCAAGCGAGGTCCTCGATATCGAGACATAGGGGCTCCTTTTCCGTAAACGTATTGCAACTGAAAATCAAATGTTTGAAGATCAGAGTAAAGATGATGCTGTAAGTACCACTCGTTTAACTCTCTCTCATCAAGTTCGGTATATACAACAATCATAGCATATAATAGAATGGAGACAAACGAAGTTTCAGTTTCTTAAAGGTTCAAATTCTCTGACAAGAAGAAATCGCTAAAAAGGAACTAACAAAATTAATTCTCTTTTTCATTACTATCTATTAGATTTTTTAGAATCGAACCAGTAACCTTTGATTGATAATTGGAACGCCTTTGAATTTGAATCAAATTCTTTCACAAATACTGGACGGGTCTTCTCGAATTGGGAGGTGCAAAACTCCCATACTCTAAAAGGAACGTGCAATCGTGATGAGCCAAGATTGATTCGTTATGATTATCGAGCAAAACCAAGCCCTTTTGCTATTTTCGGAACCAATTTCTTGATTTGATCAAAATATTAAGGTATAATTTTGATGAATAAACAAGCAACATGTAAGAATTGACCATATATTCAAAAGAGTTGCTTTTTCTTCTTTACTCTAAATTGAATTGAAAAAAGATTTGAAATTGATCAAACATTTAGTTTTGTTATCTTGGGGCTTAGGAGGGGATATGGCGAAATGGTAGACGCTGCGGACTCAACCGAATTGAGCCTAGGTATGGAAACGTACCGAGTGGTAGCTCTCAGATTCAGGGAAACCTAGGATTATTTAGTGGGCAATCCTGAGCCAAATCTCAGATCCGAGGTGATATCCTTAGGATAAGTGAGATAGGTGCAGAGACTCGATGGGGGCAATTCCAGCAGGTGAACACTCCAGAGATTAGGTCAGGGTTTTATCTCCTCAAATAAAAAAAAACGAGGATCTTATTCTTGATAATCACTCGCTGCAGAAAAAACCTAACAAAACCTTTTTCTTAGAAAGGATTGGCTAATCAAAGAGATAGTTATTCAATTTCTTCAATTCCTATTGATCATTAGATTGTTCCGTTTCTTTGTTTTCATCCGTTTTCTTTGCAAATAGAGAATAGTTTCTTAGAAAAAGTGAAGATTGATGGAAAATTGCTACGAATTGAGGTAGAGTCCAATTCTGCGTTGTTCGTGGAAACAGCAATGCAAATTGCAGTAGAAGGAAAATCCGTTGGTTTTTGTAGAACCATGAGGGTTCGAGTCCCTCTATCCCCAATACATAATATAGGGGCAAAAGTGACAAAATTCCTGGCTTGTAAGAGTTCGTTGGAGTATATGCTCCCGACAGGGAAGAAAAAGTGTATCTCAATCAGCAACCTTTTCTATTCAAAAGATTTAACTGTTTCTTGAGAAAAAGTCATATGTTAAAATCATAGATAAGGATAGTTGCTATGTTAAAATCCGAAGCTTAACCGAATTAGGCCAATGTATTGACATTTTCCTACGAATCTTTTTCTTATGGATGGTTTGCAAGTGAACCCTTTGGGCGAGTTCAAAAGTTCAAGGGTTCACTTGTACAAATTGGCAGTTCAGAGTTCCTCTACACTAATTCACGGGTTTGAGTCAGCAAAAAGAGTAGTAATTCAATCCATTGAAAAAAAAAAAGAAAAGAAATATTTATTGATTAATAGGCCGGGATAGCTCAGTTGGTAGAGCAGAGGACTGAAAATCCTCGTGTCATCAGTTCGAATCTGGTTCCTGGCATATATAATCAGTTGGGAGAAAACAAGGAAAGAAAAACAACCTCATTTCTTCCAGATATTGATAGCACTGCAATGGGGATGATAACAACCATTAACGGATCAATCAAAACAAGAGTGGAAGTTTTCCAGTTAATGCGTACCCATTCATTCAGGTCTACTTTGTAATACAAAAACAAATTGAGATTAGTTCCACGTCTCAATAAGGATCCTGTAATTCGTAAAAGTCAGGCACGACATAATCTTTACGCAAAGGCCAACCAATCCAATTTTCTGGCATTAATATACGTTTGAAATTCGGATGACCATCATGAATGATTCCCAACATATCGTAGGACTCTCGCTCTTGAAAATCACAGCTTTTCCAGATCCAATAGACTGAAGGTATCCTAGGGTTTGTTCTCGAAACAAATATTTTTATACATACTTCCTCAGGCTGATCCGCATTATTTTCCATTCGTGTTAAGTGATAAACACTAACTAAAAAACCTCCCGGGGTTCTGTCATAAGCGCATTGAGATCGAAGGTAGTTAAAACCATATGCATATAGGGCAACAGCTACAGATGACCATTCCTCCGCCCTTACTTGCAGGATTTCAACACCTCGATAATCAGAACCTAAAGGTCTATGAGATAACCTGTGTTTAGTTAACCAAGTAGATAATGGACTCTGTGTGTTGGTATCAAACATTTTTTCACTATCGGAATTCATATTGGCTGACACCTAATAATTCAAATGTCGGTTCCTGATACGGATCCCTCACTTTTGTCTTTCACAATCTCTAAAAAAGTTTCTAAAGATATATCTGTTAAAAACTTTGGGGATGAATCGTACATTCGATAATCGTATGAACTAATATCGAGATTGGGTACAACAAATTTATGAGTCAACGTGAAATACTTTCTTCGATTGTATCGATCAATCCGATCCTTATTTTTTTCTCCAGCCATTTTTTTGCGAAGTTTTGTCACAGCATCGATAATAGCTTCTGGTTTCGGTGGACAACCTGGCAAATAAATATCCACAGGTATTAATTTGTCCACCCCGCGAACAGTTGTGTAGGAATCTGTACTGAACATGCCCCCGGTAATTGTGCAGGCACCCATTGCAATCACATATTTGGGCTCTGGCATCTGCTCATACAATCTAACCAAAGACGGAGCCATTTTCATGGTTATCGTACCAGCCGTTATTAAAAGATCCGCCTGCCTAGGACTGGATCTCGGCACTAGTCCGTATCGGTCAAAGTCAAATCGTGATCCAATTAGTGAAGCGAATTCAATGAAGCAACAGCTGGTACCATAGAGAAGTGGCCACAAACTAGAGAGTCTAGACCAATTGGAAAAATCGTTCAAATTAGCTAAAAAAATTGAATTAGAAGGGTATTGTTCAGGAAAGAAAGATTCTATAGAATTTATCAATTGAGTTTCACGAATATTGATTTGACGGTTATCACTCAAAAATTTGGAGATTGAGACCATTCTGACGCTCCTTTTCGCCATGCATGGAACAAGCCAACTATTGATATAAGTATAAAGATAATCACCTCAATAAAAGCAAATGGGCCCAATTCTTGGAAATTGATAGCCCAGGGATAGGGAAAGATCGTCTCGACGTCGAAGATAACAAAAACTAGGGCGAACATATAATAGCGAATTTGAAACCGAATCCAGATGTCCCCTTTTGGTTCTATACCCGATTCGTAGCTTGCCAACTTTTCTGGTCCTTTACGGACAGGCGCAATAAATTTGGGAACTGAAAAAGCTAAGTAAGGGACAAAAATGGAGATTAGTAAGAAGATCCATAAAGTATCGTGCTTGTGGAGCAAAAACATTCGCATACTCCTTTTGGTTCAAATTCTTCTCCCTCGCTTAAGGATCACACTGGCTGGCAAAGCAGATAGAAAAAATACTTAATTAGTTTACAGTTATAAAAGTTATAAGATAGGGAGAGGGAGATTTCCAAGTATGATCTATTCTATTGCGTAATAGTATTCAAGTGTCAATTCCTTCTAAGTTGAGTTGTCCATCCCCGTAACAACGAATGAATAATAAATCAGATACGGCCTAATATATGAGATTTTGGTTCATTCGTAACACGAGGAAACAAAACCTGTGATAAATAACTATAGCATGTGTTGAATATAAACGCACAAGTAATATGTTCCTATCTCAGTGGACCAGGTTCAAATATTATCGAGCTAAAAACTTCAGTTTGATTTTCTGAAGAAGACTCGGCTGATTGATGGACTTTTCATCCTATAGCTATTCTTTAAGTCTCTTTTAGGAACCCCTGCTTATCAGAATTCTAGTACTTATTACTAATAAACTATTTGATTCTATTGAGAAATTGCTTTAACAAATTCTTTATATAAAACTAGGGCTATACGGATTCGAACCGTAGACATTCTCGGTTATGCAAATCAAAATAGATTAAGGAAATGCTTATGTAAAAAATCCCATTATTCTAATAATGATCTGCTTTACGAACCCAACATGCTCCTTTCAAAGCATTGGGCTCTCATATCGACACGTCGCTTATTCATGAAGCGGAATAAACAGACCTTTTCGATGCACCAATCTTCCTTGTTTCAATGAAGAGAAGAGATAATAAGATGATTCCGTATGCTTACCCGAGTAGTGTTTGATAACATGGGCAAAGCAATCCCGAAGTTCCTTGAAAGGATTATTAGCGTTGACGTAGGTTTGCTATTCAGGGACAAGTTTGTGCTTTTTTAAGAAAAGCTCTCTATCGCTTGGAAGAGGTATATGAGATTCCTTACACCTCGGAGCTCATAAAACGAAGAAGAGATTTTGTTAATATCCTCGTGAGTAATACCTCTAGCATAGAATGGATTACCCATTTACCATATCAACTTAAGAATCTTTTTAAGATTACATTTTCTGTCATGCTAATGTTCTTTTCAATACCTCTAGCTAATGAAGTAAGACAGAGATTTTTCACGCAAAACCTTATGAGTGAATCGGTTGAACATCGATGAATCCTTTCAAAAAGCATCGGCGCACGTGTAAACGAGGTGCTCTACCGCTGAGCTATAGCCCTTGAACTGATCAGTTTAACTTTATAGAATCTACTATAATTAGTATATACATACTAAACCTATTTTGTCAATAAAAAGGAATCATGCACGGAGAAATGGAGAATAATAGAAAAAAAGGAACAAATCTCTTTTTTCTTTTACAACTTAGACCCACTATTTGTTGGTATCACCGTTGTTTTCGATCATTCCACCAAGTATAATGGAATAACAAGGAGAGAAAAGGCCTACTTGACTCAGCGGTTAGAGTATCGCTTTCATACGGCGAGAGTCATTGGTTCGAATCCAATAGTAGGTAAAACTTATTAGGTACCATACTATGTTACGTCGATACCTAATAAGTTCTACGATTTGAGATAATTTTTTGGGGTAAGTGCAGAAATTCGTGGCACTCCCGAAGGAATATCTATTTATTTAACTCATTTTTTCTTCTTCTTGAATCGTTCCAATTTTTGTTTCTCGCAAATTAGGAGATAGAAAAACTGTAATTAATTAGGATCTAAAGCTTCTAATCGAGCTTTGGCCCTTTTGAATATCAAGTTAGCCTCGATCATCTCTTTTTTCCCTTGGGCCTTAGCTGAGTTAGCCTGAGCTGTCCGAAACGTCTCTCGAGCTTCTTCGGGATCGATTTCAGTAGCTCGTTCCGCTTCATTAACAAGTATTGTTACTTGGTTATCGTCTATCATAGCGAAACCGCCCATTAGTGCCATCGTAGACCACTGTTCATCCTGACGTATCTTTGACACTCCCATATCCAAAGCTGTAAGAAGCGGTGCATGATTGGGCAATACACCAACCCGTCCACTGCTCGTCGATAAAATGATTTCCCGAACTTCAGAATTCCAAACGATTCGATTAGGGGCCATTACACGTAGATTCAGTCCCATATTTTTATTGACCCTCCACTTGTAAAGTTGTGGCTTTCCTAGTAGCTTCGTCAATGTTACCAACTAAGTAAAAAGCTTGTTCGGGAAGATTATCCGATTCTCCAGAAAGAATCATTTGAAATCCTTTGATGGTTTCTACCAAACTAACGTATTTGCCCGGAGACCCAGTAAATACTTCTGCTACAAAAAACGGTTGTGACAAGAAACGCTCTATCTTTCGGGCCCGAGCTACCGTTAAACGGTCCTCCTCTGATGATTCATCCAGTCCTGGAATGGCTATAATATCTTGAAGTTCTTTGTAGCGCTGCAAGGTTTGCTTAACCCCCTGCGCCGTTTCGTAGTGTTCCTCACCCACGATCCAAGGTTGTAACATAGTCGACGTCGAATCTAAGGGATCTACGGCGGGGTAAATACCTTTAGCAGCTAAACCTCTGGATAGCACGGTTGTAGCATCTGAATGCGCAAATGTTGTAGCGGGAGCCGGGTCGGTCGAATCATCCGCAGGTACATAAACAGCTTGAATGGATGTTATTGATCCTTCTTTAGTCGAAGTAATTCTTTCCTGTAAAGATCCCATTTCTGTACCAAGGGTTGGTTGGTAACCCACAGCGGAGGGCATTCTACCTAATAAAGCAGAAACTTCTGATCCCGCTTGGACAAAGCGAAAAATGTTATCAATGAATAATAATACATCTTGTTTGTTGACATCTCGAAAATACTCAGCCATTGTTAAAGCGGTTAAACCAACTCTCATACGAGCTCCTGGAGGTTCGTTCATCTGACCATAAACCAAAGCCACTTTTGATTCTGATACATTCTGTTCGTTAATGACTTTCGATTCCTTCATTTCCATATAAAGATCATTACCTTCACGGGTACGTTCCCCCACTCCGCCAAATACGGATACGCCTCCATGAGCTTTGGCGATATTATTGATCAATTCCATGATAAGAACGGTTTTTCCCACTCCGGCTCCTCCAAACGAACCGATCTTTCCCCCTCGACGGTATGGAGCCAAAAGATCCACAACCTTGATTCCTGTTTCAAATATAGACAGTTTCGTATCCGACTGTGTAAACGCAGGGGCGGACCTATGAATTGGAAACATTGTACCGCCTTCTACAGGTCCTAAGTTATCCACGGGTTCACCAAGAACATTAAATATTCGACCAAGAGTGATCTCACCAACGGGAACACTAAGGGGAGCCCCTGTATCGGTGACATCCATGCCCCTCGTCAAACCATCCGTAGCACTCATTGCTACAGCCCTGACTTCGTTATTTCCCAATAATTGTTGCACTTCACGAGTAACATTAATCTCTTGACCTGCCGCGTTTTGTCCTCTAACTACTAAAGAATTATAGATATTGGGCATTTTATCTGGGGCAGAAGCCACATCTAATACTGGTCCGATGATCTGGGTAATATATCCCACATTTCTTTCCATCAAATTTGAAATACCGAAATAGAAAAAGCCGATTCTCATAACTATTTTGGTGTATTATCTTTATTCGATTATTGAATCAATAGAAGTATCCGGTAACTAATCATGTCATGGATAAACGAGTCCTAAAAAATCTTCAAATTTCACCGCACAAACAAATTTTTCACTCTTTCTAATTTTTGAAAAGAGAACTTTTTTCTATGGATAAAAACGAAGAGATAGGTAGATTAAAAATATTATACAAACAATTGGAAAGAAAGAAATAGATATCTATTTCTTTCTTTCCAATTGTTTGTTCTCTTCTTTTTCTGTTCGTTCTTGCGACTTGCCTGTTCGTCCAAACGGACCATATATTGGGTTTAATGGCTTTTTTTCTCTATCGATCAGTCTAACTATGAAAGGATTACTGAGTCAATGTATTGGGATGTCCTAGAATTTTAAAATTCCAGTCATTCAATAAATTTCAGTTGCACTCCGACCAAAATGCATTATAAAATATTTATGTCCCAGACTTGGGACATTCTTTCAACAGGTCAGGTTTTTTTGAGTCTCGTTAGACCCGTGTCGCGCCCCGATTCGAATTACTTCACCCATGTCGAGCAGATCTTGTCTTTGCAGGATTCACCACTCAAGTTGTAGGGAGGAACCCATGTCACCACAAACGGAGACTAAAACAGGTATTGGATTCAAAGCTGGTGTTAAAGATTATCGATTGACCTACTACACTCCCGAATATGAAACAAAAGACACTGATATCTTAGCAGCTTTTCGAATGACCCCACAACCCGGAGTACCTCCCGAAGAAGCTGGAGCTGCAGTAGCTGCAGAATCTTCTACAGGTACGTGGACCACAGTCTGGACTGATGGGCTCACCAGTCTTGATAATTACAAAGGTCGATGCTACGATATTGAACCCGTTGCCGGGGAGGAAAATCAATACATAGCATATGTAGCTTATCCTTTGGATTTGTTTGAAGAAGGTTCCGTTACTAATATGCTCACCTCCATTGTAGGTAATGTATTCGGATTCAAAGCCTTACGGGCCTTACGCTTAGAAGATCTGAGAATTCCTCCTGCTTATTCGAAAACCTTTCTTGGTCCTCCTCATGGTATCCAAGTCGAAAGGGACAAATTGAACAAATATGGTCGCCCCTTATTAGGATGTACGATTAAGCCCAAGCTGGGACTATCTGCCAAAAATTATGGTAGAGCTGTCTATGAATGCCTCCGTGGCGGACTGGATTTCACCAAGGATGATGAAAACGTTAATTCCCAACCGTTTATGCGTTGGAGGGATCGTTTCTTGTTCGTAGCAGAAGCTCTTTTCAAGTCTCAGGCTGAAACTGGCGAAATTAAGGGACATTACTTAAACGCCACTGCAGGAAATTGCGACGAAATGATGAAAAGAGCAGTCTTCGCTAGGGAACTAGGGGCACCCATTGTCATGCACGACTATCTGACTGGAGGATTCACCGCAAATACTACTTTGGCTCATTACTGTAGAGATAATGGATTGCTTTTACATATTCACCGTGCAATGCATGCCGTTATCGACAGACAAAAAAACCACGGTATGCATTTCCGCGTATTGGCTAAAGCTCTACGCATGTCTGGTGGGGACCACATCCATGCAGGAACCGTAGTCGGAAAACTCGAAGGAGAACGAGAAGTCACTTTGGGGTTTGTTGATTTACTTCGTGACGATTATATCGAGAAAGACCGGAGTCGTGGTATCTACTTCACCCAAGATTGGGTATCCATGCCAGGCGTGATACCCGTAGCCTCCGGGGGTATACATGTGTGGCACATGCCCGCACTAACAGAAATCTTCGGAGACGATTCTGTCCTACAGTTTGGTGGAGGAACTTTGGGGCATCCTTGGGGAAACGCACCGGGCGCTGCTGCTAATCGAGTTGCTCTAGAAGCTTGTGTACAAGCCCGCAATGAAGGGCGTGATCTTGCTCGTGAAGGTAATGAAATTATTCGCGAAGCTGCTAAATGGAGTCCCGAATTGGCTGCTGCTTGTGAAGTGTGGAAAGAAATCAAATTTGAATTTGAAACAATTGATACGGTATAACTCTATCAAACATCCACAAATATTACTTGTTAGATCAACCCCACGAAACGTATAAAGAGTATCGGGAAACCATTTATTTCCCGATACTCTTTATATGCCCTAAGTTTTAACTTAACTAGGATTGGTTGTTTAGCGGATAGAATCGCATGGTCATTTCAGTCCATCAACCCGAGGGTTCAAATCCCTCCTTCCGATTCTTACGAAGAAACAAGACTAATTTTTTGAGAGCAGGCAGTCTATGATAAAAAGAAATAATCATATTCATTGTTTCTTATTTTTAGAACTTTTCTTTTAGATAGTTGGATAGATACTCATAGATTCTTAACATATGATTGAATCGGACGAATAATCAATTTATGCGTTCACTTTCCGAATTGGACCTGATATTGATTTGGCATTCGTTCCACGAAAACGATGATCCGGATGTTTCTATCGTGAATAAATCCTCGACTTTTTCTTCATTTCATTCATAAGATCGAATTCGATCAAATCAAAATTTTTTTTTTTTCAAATGATTGAGTTATAAAAAATGATGAGGAGATTCCTATGTCTGTAAGGAATTGGTTTGAAGATAAACGAAAAATTGGTGGATTAATCGGAGCTTCTTTCGAAAAAGCTACCAAAGGTTATGTTTTAAGCGAGAGGGAAAGAGACGGAAGCGTGAATATTGGGACTAAGAAAGCATTATGGACCCGATGTGACAACTGTGGGAATATGCTTCATGTTAAATTTTTGAAACAAAATAGGGGTATTTGTGAAGAATGCGGCCATCATTTATCCATGACAAGTACGGAAAGGATCGAACCCTTAATTGATAGTGAAACTTGGATTCCAATGGATGAAAACATGACTGCAAAGGATGTTTTGGGTTTCTCCGATGAGGATTCCCACCAGGATCGTATCACAGGTTCGCAGGAAAAAACAGGTTTAACCGATGCTGTCCAAACAGGTATGGGATATTTGAACGGAATACCCATTGCGCTTGGTGTTATGGATTTTCAATTTATGGGAGGAAGCATGGGTTCTGTAGTAGGTGAAAAAATTACTCGTTTAGTTGAATATGCTACAGATAGATCCCTACCCCTCGTAATTGTCTGTGCCTCTGGAGGGGCACGTATGCAAGAAGGAACGTTGAGTCCAATGCAAATGGCTAAGATATCTTCCGCTCTACAAATTCATCAGATCCAAAATAAGTTATTATATATTTCAGTTCTTACTTATCCCACCACAGGTGGTGTGACTGCAAGTTTTGGCATGTTAGGAGACCCTATTGTTGCCGAGCCCAAAGCATATATAGCATTTGCCGGGAAAAGGGTGACTGAACAGACCTTGCGTCAAAGAATACCTGATGGTTTTCAAGCTGCTGAATCTTTATTTGATCACGGATTACTTGATTTAATTGTTCCACGTAATCTTTTAAAGGGTGTTTCAAGCGAAATTTCCGAGCTTTACAATTCAGCTCCGTGTAGAAAACAGCAATCTCTTTAATATTCTTCAACTTACGTTTTGCCTCTTCTTTCCTCTGTTTGTTCACATTCGTCAAGAAGAACAATTATCTGTTACTAAATAATTATCATTAACTATATTATTCCCTTAGGACTCTCTGTTTTTTCTTCGTCACCGACTACGGTATCGTTTGAAGGGATGGTATTGTCGGGGATCATGCCTGTTGGTCCCCCACCTCCACAATCAAATTCGAATTTGATTAAATTCAGAGTTATTGTAGGTCCCCATTAACCTATCAAATTAACCTATCAAAAAGAAAGAAATGAAAAGTCCTTACGTCCATTTCGAATCTCAGAATCATAAAGAAACCCTTTTTTTTTATGTAGGAAAACTCAAAGAAACTATTTCTTTTGTGAGAAAAAAAGACTATCATTAGAAATTAGAAAGACCGGTAATCTTATGAATTCAAGTCAAAAATAGTCAAAAAATTGTGTTTCCTTGTACTACTTGAGGTAATCCCACTATGACAGCGTCCTATTTACCCTCCATTTTTGTGCCCCTAGTGGGTTTGTTGTTTCCAGCAATCGCCATGGCTTCTTTATTTATTTATGTGGAGCAGGAAGAAATCCTATAAATTCTTGTTTATCTCATCTTTTCCAGAGAATCAATTTGTGGTGGTTCGGTCGATTCCGTGAAAAGTAGAGACACTTAGACGTTTATGCCTCTATCGTGTGTACATGTGTGTATATGCACACACATGCGCACACAAACATGGTTTCAGAGATGCAGGAACCATAGCTGCTCCCTGTCCTTCTTCGTTAACTCGCAAGTTTTCTAGAGTAAAGTGGATGAATAAACACAAAAGAGGGACTTGTTCCACAATAGGCTTGTGTTTCATCAAAAGTAGAATGAACTGGAAACACGGATACGAGTAAGACTCAGAAATAATAAAAAACTAGATTGAATTCTTCATGATGGAATAAAGTAGGGGAGTCGCAATGGTTCGTCAATCTAAATGGATTCAAATAGATTTTGTCAAAGGTTCTCGCACATCCAGTAATTTTTATTGGTCTTGCATCCCTGTTTGTGGCTCGCTGGGCTTCTCACTGGTCGGAATTTCCAGTTATATTGGAAAGGATTCGGTTTCCTTGCTTTCGTCCGAACAAATTGTTTTCATTCCACAAGGTATTGTCATGTTCTTTTATGGTACCGCGGGTCTTTTTCTCGGGTTTTACCTGTGCTGCACCGTGTTATGGGATGTGGGTAGTGGATACAATTTGTTCGACAAACGAGAAGGACTTTTGTTTATTTTTCGATGGGGTTTCCCTGGAAGGAACCGCCGCATTTGCATCCGACTTTTACTAAAAGATATTCAAGCAGTTGGATTAGAAACTAGGGAAGGTCCTTACCCCCGTCGGATCCTGTACCCAAAAGTGAGGGGTCGAAAAAATATTCCCCTTACCCGTATCGGTGAAAATTCATCTTTCGATGAAATGGAAGAAAAAGCTGCTGAACCTGCCCGTTTCCTACGCGTATCAATCGAAAGCTTTCAGGATTTTTAATCGAAGGTTTAGACGCATACAAAGGCAAACACAGACACGTATTCCTGTACTTGTATTACCACCTTAGAATCAATTCTTTTTCCACGAGACACACGGATATGTCTTTTATGTCTACCCAACCATATCATATCATTTATCTATCTCATATAAATGGATAGATAAATGATATGATAAGCGCTTTGCTACTCGGTTCAAACTTCTTCAGGATTTAGTTATAGAAATTTGCTCAGCTAGTTATAGATCCTTAAAACTCTTTGTGTCTCTCAGCAAGTGAGCAAAATATGGAACAATATCGTCGGAAACTGCTTCAATGGTTCTATAAGGCCTCGAATCGTTCCTTAGGTCGAGCTTATGAGACTAGCAAGCAAATGAAATATCTATGGAAAAGAGACTTTTTGTTCCAGCGACAAACAGAATCATCTACTAATTATTATAGATGGACGCGATCCGCAGAGGCTCAGAAAAACACAGTAATACAGAAAATGTATATATGTCTCATATATTGGAGTCTTTTAGAGTGCCGAATCAATTTCTTTTTATCAAAAATTTGGAACAATTTAGAACTGTTTTTTGAGAGTAAGCGATTCCAATCATGGGTGGTTGGGTCTCGAGACGATGATCTCAAAGAAAGCAACGTATCTTTGAGGAAGAAATCTCAACGAAGGAATAGAAACCATCCCACGATATCTCCGTTTTGTCTTTCAGAGACTTCCCCTCTCCCGTCAAGTCCTTTATCTCAGAAATATCGATCGACACGTTCTCCTTGTGGTTGGGCTAAAAAATATGGATCAAAAAGGGAAAAAAAAATTGAGGAAATGAATCGAAAATTAGCTTGGATTGAACTTTTCTTAAATAATTCAAATAATATAGAAGATTATTACCGTAGTATTTCCCCGACATCCCGAGTTCATGATCCCTTGAACGAGGAAGTTGCGGTCGATGGATCAATCGACTCTTCCAGCGGGACAACGGCGTATGAATCTACAAGCTTCATACCACGATCTATAAATCGTACTTTATCCAAATTTGAAGCAGAATTAACGAGTCATTCTAGCCCATTGGTGCTTCATGATTTTCAACTGGCTAGGTATCAAGCATTATCTTCTATAAGATATATTGGATATTTAATTATTCTTCCCTTTATAGTTACGATTGTTATAAAAGAGAGATTTCTAGAACCCTGGATTAGACAGTTCTGGAATACGTCTCAGCCACAAATATTTATCAACTCATTTCAGGAAGAAAGGGCTCTAAGTCGGCTTCAGGAAATTGAGGGATTATTGTGGTTGAACGAAACGATGGGAAATTCTAACAGTATTAAATTGTGGAATTGCGATACGGATGCCTGCAACGAAACAATTCAATTCGTGGTGATGTATAATGAAGCCAATATTCAAACAATCTTGCGTTTAGCAACCGATATTACTAGTATTATCACCTCAATCTTTTTATTTGCAATGGGTCGAAGAAGACTTGCTGTTTCAAATTCATGGATTCAAGAGCTATTTTACAGTTTGAATGACACAATGAAAGCGTTCTTTATCCCTTCATTAACTGATTTACGTGTTGGTTTTCATTCCCCCCATGGTTGGGAAATTATCACGGGTTGTTTCTTAGAGCGTTTGGGGCTTGCTCGTAACAAATATGTGATTTCTTGCTTCGTATCAACCTTTCCAGTTATTTCAGATACAGTTTTTAAATACTGGATCTTCCGTCACTTGAATCGCGCTTCGCCTTCAATTGTAGCAACTTATCACACGATGAACGAATGATTCTCATTCTGCGACGTTTTTCATTTATCTCCCAACCAGGGATTACTCTGACTCTTCCGGGAAAGTCCATCTTTCTATTTTTCGGTTCTAACTAGTTTTTTTTCATTCCCTCGCTCGTTGAGAAATAGGTTCCTTTTTGTAATAATAGGCTATCCTTAAATTTTCACAGCCATACGCAATAGACGACTATGTAATAGTAGGTAGGAATCGTCGGGAAACCGTCCGTTTGAAAGGAAAAAGACTTAACCTGATTAAGTACTAATCATCAAATTATGCACAAAAATATTCCTAACATTTGGGTAAATAAGTGGTTGATTTCACTTCTAGTAGTAATAATTAGTAAAGAAGTGAATTATCCAGCCGTAGCAAATGCGTATCCAATTTTTGCGCAACAGAATTATGAAGATCCCCGCGAAGCTACTGGACGTATCGTATGTGCCAATTGCCACTTAGCCAAAAAACCTATTGATATTGAGGTCCCACAATCTGTTCTTCCCGATACTGTATTCGAAGCAGTTGTTAAGATCCCCTATGATACGCAGATAAAACAAGTTCTTGCAAATGGTAAAAAAGGAGGTTTGAATGTTGGTGCTGTCCTTGTTTTACCTGAGGGATTCGAATTAGCCCCTCCTGAACGTATACCAACTGAGCTGAAAGAGAAATTGGGAAAACTCTCGTTTCAGATCTACCGTCCCGAGAAAAAAAATATAATTGTGATAGGTCCAGTTCCAGGTAAATCATATCGTGAAATCGTCTTTCCAATACTTTCGCCGGATCCTACGATTAGTAAAGGAACACACTTTTTGAAATATCCTATCTATGCTGGGGGAAACAGAGGAAGGGGACAAATATACCCCGATGGAAGCAGAAGCAATAACACGGTTTATAATGCTTCGACAACTGGAAGGATAAAGAAGATAGTACGCAAGGAAGGAAAGGGCGGATACGAAATTACTATTGAAGGAACGTCTGAGGGACGCGAAGTCATCGATGTTGTACCGCCCGGACCTGAACTCATTGTTTCAGAAGGTGAATCTGTCAGGGTTGATCAGCCATTGACAAACAATCCTAATGTTGGTGGATTTGGTCAAGGGGAAGCAGAGATTGTGCTTCAAGATCCGTCACGCATTCAGGGTCTTCTAATATTTTTTGCCTCGGTTACCTTGGCGCAGATATTCTTAGTACTAAAGAAAAAACAGTTTGAAAAAGTTCAATTGGCAGAGATGAATTTTTGAACTTATTTTGTACCTTCCCCATTATTTTCTTCTTTCTTTTTTTCGTCCTTCGTTTGACGTAGCAAGAAGCAAACTATTTAGGATTTGTCTGTGATTTTATCGGGTACAAAATCGCAGTTCCATCACTTAATTGGTACTAGGCTTAGAGGGAAACTCACGTAACTAGTTTCGTTGAATCATTCCCCTTGAAGAATTGGCTCTTTTTTATTTTCAATCGAGAATTGTACAAAGAAGGAGCCCAATATTAATTTGGTACCACGCTTTCATTTTCATTAAGAATAATTATAATCACCGTTTACTAAACCTCGATCGATTCTCTGCTGAGAATCGATCGAATTGTTCATTTTTTTCAATTTTGATTGAATCGCAAAAAATTGATGTATTATTTAGAAAAAAAACTATTTGATTGGTAATTCGATTCAGAAATTGATACCATCACAGATTCATAGAAGATTATATGATCAAATGAAGGATTTCTTTATTTTTTTTTATCATACGGAGATCAGTAAATTGACATATTTTGCCAATCATTCTGTTTTCCCCGACTAATTTTGGGGTATTTCCGGTGGAATAAAAAAATTTTCAATATTGTTTCTTATCAAAGGGATGACCCCAATCCGGAATAAGCCCCATAAAAAGATATTCCCATTAAACCAATTACGAGTGTACCGGCTACAGTACCTACTAGCCACAAGGGAATCCTTCCAGTGGAATTGGCCATTTCTCCTATCCTCCCCCAGCCATATTCTCAGTCTCATTATCTGGTCGCGACTCGAGACATGAACAGTCATAAATGGTTGGTGTATCAATAATTCCCAATCAATGTTGATGAATCATTTCAATATTTAATTGAAAAAATAATTAGAGAATGAAACAGCAAGTACGAAGATCAGCAGGAGTCCCCAATAAAGACTTGTACGATTTAATTCTACGCTTTGTTTGTTCGGATTCGGTTGTGTCATGGATTCAAAGCTCATGTAAGGACAGACTATCGTTGAATGAATTGCATTGCTGATATTGATCCCGAGAAGAAAACCGTGGGTATAGCTAATCCGTGAACGGCCAACCATCTAACGGTGAAGATCGGATAGGTTCTGTCTAGAGTCATTGGTACCTCCTAGAAAGATCTGGTGAATGCATCAACTTGTTCTAATGAGTCAAAACGGCCAGTTATCAAAGGAACTTCTTGCCGGGTTTCTGTAAAATACTCGTTTGGTCGAGGGCTTCCGAAGACGTCATAGGCCAAACCTGTACTGACAAATAACCAGCCCGCGATGAACAGTGAAGGTATAGTGATGCTGTGGATAACCCAGTATCGAATACTGGTGATAATGTCAGCAAAGGGGCGTTCTCCCGTATTTCCAGACATGCTTCGCTCCGTACTCCGTTGTAGTATAAATAAGGAATTGGAAGTATTGATATGAGGGGTATAATAAAACCCGCCAGGCAAGAACATCTTGCTAACCCTGATTAAGTTGTCATTATAATACCAAGGGTATATTCTAAACATACTGGATTAGTATAGCTAGCCCTTCCACAAAGCGGCAAGATTGGAATTAAACGAAATAAAAGTATCCTAGTCAGACGACAGCTGGTATGAATCACGACAAACAATAATGATGACGGTGTTGTGTTTATCACGCCAATCTTTTCTTCATTAAATCCTCTTTTTTTTAAGTTTTCTCAAAGTGATAATCTTTTCGTTTTTTTTCACAACAAAATCCTCGTTGATCATATTGATATCTTCTATTGATTTTGAGGTTCTTTCGTAGAGAAAGAAGTTCAGACCCACGTCACCAAAGAGAAGCTAGTCTAAATATTTTATTTGTTTCTTTTACGCATAGTTCATATGGAATTTGTACAGGTATGCTAAGGTGGGTAATTTTAGGAACAGTTCATTGCTCGAGTTGCTTCCCAACACGTTTGAGGATCCTTTACGCATTTCCAGGACATCTAAACCCCATCTGTAATCTCGTTGAACTTTTTATTCGAGTTTCCCCCTCTGGATTTTCCTCGAAAACAAAAATCTTGCTAAGTATCCACTGTCAAAGTTGGTAGGTAAATCAATTGACATCTGAATCTATCTTTGCTTTCTAGGACAATCAATCCAAGGCTATCGGTTGCTTACTATGAGAAGACCCTTCAGTATACTTTAGTTATACAACGTAGATCGTACCTTTTTTGTTTTGTTCACACTCGATTCTACAATTCACTGTCAGAGCGCATTATACATCCTTGATGCAGGGAGGGAAGTAGCAAAAAAGTGTTTTAAATGCTTATTCTGTCCCGGCAGGTGGTCCTGATTTCGATACGATGCTCTACGGAAGGCGTGGAACACATCCGAGCCGCTGCTTGTAAATTCCGTGACATATTTTTTAATGAATGAACCGGAATTGCTGCATTGTCATAGCTCATGACCAATGTTAGTCAATTCGTTATTTGACATTCCGAGTAAGAATATTATGGAGGACCTTACGGAGCTTGGACTTGGGTACGTCCCCGCCATCGTCGGTAAAACAAACTTTTTCTGAAATAATTCTTTTTTTCAAACTAAAAAAAAAATTATTGCTATACAATTCTTCTAATTTTGAATACTGCTACTTTAACATTTTTTATATAATGAATAACTTCCTGAAATTGTATACTAATGTATCCCATAGTTTTATTTAGTATATTAATCCATGTTTATTTCAATAAGCTATTTTGGTTTTTTGCTGTCCGTATTAATAGTGACCCTAATATTATTTATTGGATTGAATAGAATCCAGCTTTTGTAAATTAAAAATGTGAATGAAAAGTGGAAAGAAACAAAGGGGAGTTTTTAGCTCCTAGTAATTTAATGTACTTATCTAGTATTAATTAATATGGGATTTGCTACTGTGAGTATTTTTACCTCAACATTCTTTTCATAAACTCAAATGGTTGAAGCATTATTATCCGGAATTGTGTTAGGATTAATCCCAATAACTTTGGCTGGATCATTTGTAACTGCGTATTTACAATACCGACGGGGTGATCAACTGGATATCCGTTAATAAATACAATCAAACCTTTTTTATGTATTTAGGGTTTCCCCGAATTCTGCCTATCTGTTGTGTTTCCATCATCACTGTCAAAGCCTATATAAGAATTTAAGGAACAGGCCATCTAAATAGATAAATAAACGGGAATTTTTTCTATATTAACCCTAGGTTCACAAAAATCAGTTTTTTGTTCACTTCGATTTATATGTTTTTGTAGACGCGCCCTGTGGGATTCGAACCTACGACATCGGGTTTTGGAGACCCGCGTTCTACCAGACTGAACTAAAGGCGCTTCTTGACGCATATTACTAATATTTTAGTTTTTTTTTGGGGGGGGGTACCGGATTGAATTAGAAATATTTTATGGAACAAAGAAGAAACAAAACGGAAAAAATTCTTAAAAGCTACGAAAAAGAAAGAAACAAAACCAACCATTAGGTAGTTGTGTTTCCCATTTATGATTATATTGACAATCCGTCGGAAACACGCAAAAGATAGGGATGGCAGGATTTGAACCCGCGACATTTTGTACCCAAAACAAACGCGCTACCGAGCTGCGCTACATCCCTATTAACCTCCACTTTCGATCAGTGTTTCAAAATCGGCAGGATTCTGCTCAAATCATTATAGCCTATGGTTGCCAAATTTGGCTACTGAACTCAAACATAGATTGTATACAACATAAGTTGTTGCTTATCTTTTTCGTTTCCTCCTTAGATTCAAATGGGTTAAAAAAAATTTCAATAATTTTGCTGATCGTGGTTGCATTTCCCAGATTTCTATCTAATTATTTTCAAGTCAGTGGGAAAAAGAGAGGGAATCAAGTGTAGGAAGTTTCATTTAATAGGAGATGGAGAAAAAAAAAAGAAGGAGATTGCACGATGCGGGACTTAAAGATTTACTTATCAACGGCTCCAGTCCTCGCGACAATATGGTTTGGGTTATCAGCTGGTTCATTAATAGAAATAAATCGATTTTTTCCAGACGCTTTGGTGTTTCCATTCTACTAGTCGATTGAGTAGCGGGCAATTCGACAAAATGGGAAAAGATGCAATTTTCTAACTAAATGAGTCATTTCCGACTCTTCGACCGATAGCAGATAAATTCTTGCAGAAATTTGCGAGTGTTAGAAAAAAATTAATTAAGTGTTTTTAATTTTCCCCTTACTCCCAATTAATCTAAATCAATTTCATGTGATGCTATGACTAAGAGTAAAGATGCGAGGGTAACTATTACTTTGGAATGCACCGCTTGTGTCCGTCGAGGAGCAAATCAAAGATATCCGGGTATTTCTCGATATACTACGCGTAAGAATCGTCGCAATATGCCTACTCGACTAGAATTGAGGAAGTATCGTCCCTGCTGTTACAAGCATACTATTCACAAAGAATTAAAAAAATGAGCGATTCACAACAAATTGGTTGTTGGAAAATGAATGGTATGTAGCATTCATAACCACCCTTACGAAAGGAAAAGAGGAACAAGCTATGAATAATTTGATGCGATCTTCTCGCAGACGTTTTCCATCTATCCGATCCGAAGAAATTATTGATTATAAAAACATAAGCTTACTACGTCGATTTGTAAGTGAACAGGGAAAGATTTTATCAAGACGAATGAATAGGTTAACCCCGAAACAACAGCGTTTAGTAGTGGTTGCTATTAAACGTGCTCGTATCTTAGCTTTACTACCCTTTTCTAGTAATGAGAACTAGATAGTTCAGAAACTGGGATTGACTCATGGGTCTCAAAGAGTCAAATCATTTCCTAAAAAGAATATTTTGTTAATGAGAAGAAGAAATAGATTGAATAGGAAACAGCAAATCAAAATTGACAGACTTGTCGCGAAATAAACAAATTTTGTTACTGACCATTTAACCTCTCCGGGGAAGTAAGTATTGAAAACATCATCCGGAGAGGTCAAATGTTGATCAAGAGATTTGTGTACAAATCGCCTGTGCGAGGTTGGAGAAACACTTAGCATCTAGAGTAGCTACCTGTCCAAGTGTTTTGCGATTCAAACAAACTTGGTTTTTGTACAAATAGTGGATCATAGTACTGTAGCTGATCCCATTTTTTTTTGCCGCTGCATTGATTCTGGTTACCCACAAACGGCGAAATTCTCTTTTTCGATTCTTTCTATCTGAATAAGCATAGGATAGGGCTTTTATTCCTTGCTGGTTTGCCGTTCTGAACAATTTGGAACCAGCCCCGACAAATCCGGATGTTGTTTTGAGACTCTTTTCGTGACGCTTTCGAGCCACAGATCCGCGTTTTACCCTGGTCATTAGATGCCTACCCCCATCAAAAATCAAGTTTTTCTAAAACCAAATCAGTTTATTAATACTCTATTAGTAATGAAACTATTGATTATACATTGATCCTGTTTCTTCCCATTACTAATTCATCATTAAGTCGATTGTTTATTCAACATGATAAGCATTTGAATTATACATAAGATACATAGTCAATATCGACGTAGAAAAGAAAAAGTTGTCTCGTACGCACAGAAAGCTTTGTATCTGATGTGGGAACTAGATACTCCAACGGCTTTTGCTTCTCCGACTTTCCTACTCAAGAAAAACATTCTGAACTAAATACTCCCTAAACAAAAAGGATTGGGGTTAGACCAGAAGCTTCTCTGTATTTCACAATTTCCATGGCATTTTTGCGACAGATGGATCCTCCCTATGCACCGGAGCTTGAGATTCCTCGAGGAGGAGGTAAAGTGAAATTGCTGTTGGTAAATCGTACTTCTACCAAACTCCGGCTCTACCCGATCCCCTATGATAGACAGAGTATGGCTAAATCCTCTTGTCAAATAAAAAGGAAAGGATTACATGTGTAGTAACGGTGCTTCATTCCAGAAGTTGGCAGAATCGTTGATCCGTAATTATTGTCATTGCGGGGTTACGAGTAGATAAAAAAGATACTCGTTTCTATTACTTCGCTTAAAGATTCCACTTTGTCATCGATGATAAATTAGGCTTCTTCTCATATTAAGAAGATCGGATTTGCACCGATTGTCACCATGAATTCCCGTTTCTCACCGAAAGAAACGGATGAAAAACCGTCGACTCATTCATTCCAATAGGAAGGATTACTCTTCCTTCAGGCCGCTTATGAGTTTCCGATTCAAACGTGTCACACATACACCCTAGTACATACCCCTCGTCGCTGAGGACACCCCCGAAGAGCAGGAGATTTTGTTCCCCCCTCAATTGGCTGTCTTGCTTTTCTAATAAGTTGTTGGTTAGTTGGCATGTTTCGAACAGATAAAATGATTGGTTCAGAATATTCCTAACCGCGGTGATTTTTCAAATATCCCCGGAATCAGATTTATTATTATTATTATTAGGGAAAATTATATGCATCTAGCTGGACAAGCAGTGGGAGGAATAGTAATCTATAGGAACAACTTGAAAAAAGAATGAACCAATCCTTTAGTACTGTCTTTTTATTCCTATCAGAATCTATTTTTAATCCTTGTAAGAGGACAGAATAGGGAGATCACTAGGATGAAGCCCTGGTATTCGCAAGAGAAGCGGAGCTTCCCCTCTCTCCCACCCGTCCGTTTTTTTTCTTCTCTTTCTTTTTCATGCCAAAATATTTCTTTATTTCCCCATGATTTTTTATTAGTTAGCAACAACTTACCATATGAATTTTGAATCTGTAGAATTGTCTGATGCTACAAAATCTACAATTCCGTAATTCTTCGCTTCTTCCGCTGACATGAAAACATCTCTCTCCATATCCTCGGGAATCATCCATAAGGGTTTGCCGGTTCTTTGTACATAAACTCTAGTAATACAATCACGAAGTTTTGAAACTTCCTCTGCTTCTGTGACGCACTCCCCTGCTTGTCCGTCATAATGAGAACTAGCAGGCTGGTGGATCGTGACCCTAATGTAGTAAGTGGACTCATTCTACTTGGAATTAACCGTACGGGCAGATGATTTTGCATACGGCTTTTTATTAGATGAGGGGGAAGTTTTGAAAAAGACGACAGTATTTATCAATTACGCATATTTCTAATTCTTCCTTTTCATCCTATTTAGTTTATGATTTGTTTCTCATAGATACTATGGGCCATCCTTTCCTTAAGTACTACGATGGTTCCGTTGCTTTATCCTTCCAGCAATCCCAAAGTTTGGTATGGATACTTTTTTATATAGGCGTGAACCGTAGGAAGCTATACCGAGACTTCATCAGTCACAAGGAATTCCTTTGCATTTTAAAAAAGTCTTCCCGGAAGGAGAAATTGATTGAATCCAATTTTTACTTTACAAGTTTTGTGACGCTAAACTATCAATTTTTGCAAAAATTAGATTGCTCAACAAATGAATGATTTTAGCAAATTGTTTAATAACTTCGATATAACGTGATTCTTACCTCTTCTTCTGAAACTCACCCGAAAGAATTTCACCGGGTTCCAAATGCCATGCTATGATTACCCGAATCATCTGAGATTTATTGGGTGAAGGCATAGTATAAAGCCATACAAATCATTGGCGCTAAGCGTGAGGCAGTGCTATACGTTTAGTGATTTCCCCACCGGTTAGGATAGAAGAACCCATAGAAGCGGCTAATCCCATACAAATTGTATGTACATCCGGTACCACGAACTGCATAGCATCATAGACCGATATTCCTGCTAATACGGCTCCACCAGGTGAATTTACATACAAGTACGTATCTTTGCTTTCGTCCTCTCCATTCGGATACATCATAATACCAATCAATTGATTTGCAATCTCATCGTCTACCTGTTGACCCAAAAATAGTAGTCTTTCCCGATAAAGCCGGTTGATCAGGATAGGTCCTCTTCTTTTTTTCCCCCCCCGCAGAACCGTACGAGCCTCGTTAGAAACATACGGCCCCCTAGATTTCAGAATGTATAGAAATAAATATAAAAAGTAAGGTGAACATGCAGGAAAAATTAGTCAGACCCCCTCTCTTTTATTTATTTACAATCTTAAGGATCAATACAAAGCTAGTCCTTGTACTGAATCTTTCTGTTTCTACAAATCCCTGGTTCTGTTATTCTTGGTTCAATTCTGTGTGTGTTTCTTTTTCTTTTATTTATCAATTATCTTGAACCACTTTGTGATTGGCGCACTGAGAAACATGCCTCTTTCTACCAATCCCTTCTTTCTTGATCTTAGGTGCTCGTGAGAAGAATCTTTGGGCTCATTTTCCACTCCGGGGGTGGCGATCCAAGCAACATCCGCACGTGTAGAACGAATGATTCGAGGCCCCTTTTTCTATTCGATTCCACTATTTGTATCTATTAATCTTAGAGTACTTTATCTCGTTATTATAGATTCTGCGGAATTAACGAACGAAGCCTGGACAATCTGTTAGTCTCCATTAGCCGTGGATTCCAAAATGATTCAGAAGTGAATATCTCGCTAGGTTTTTTGCTTCAAAATTTGGTTGATTCTGAATGGTCCAAAGATGTTTTGACATGCCGATCATATGCTAAGTAATAAAAAAGGAGTGTGTTAGTTCAGCCTTAATAAATTAGTTGTTCTACACGTCTACCCAAACTGCGTCCTCTTCCCCAGGTAGACGAAAGGGCACTTTTGGAACACCAATTGGCATGGACTAATAATCAAGAATTTATATTTATCTCTGGAAAGAAAACGTGAGATCCAGATAGGATTAGGGTGTATGCTCCATTGTAGCATACCCTGCCAGAATCGGATCCAAAATCAAAGGATTGAAGTGTACTTTGCTGGAAATTCTTAAACAGTTAGGAACCCAGATAATTTTGTGCTGCGGATATGCAAAAAATCTCCGCATTGTTACATAAAGCATGTTAATGGTAAAATATTCATGGATTTCTTCTCGTTGGAAGAACAAGAATAAGGAGGTTTGGCTATTGCTGCAACCCGCCCGAATTCCTGCAGATTCGGGGTCGTTTTCCGTCTATACCTGTTCCTAACGGGACCTCGATTCCGAATCGAGTAAGTAGTATTCGTCAATTCTTTGTTTTTCTTTCATTCCTACGTATATCCGTGGCGCAAGCCTACAATGCAAGAAAGTTGCACGGCGTTCATTTATCTCCAAACAAAAAGGGGTTTTCCATGGGTTTGCCTTGGTATCGTGTTCACACTGTTGTACTAAATGATCCCGGTCGTCTAATTTCTGTGCATTTAATGCACACTGCTTTAGTTTCTGGTTGGGCTGGTTCAATGGCTCTCTACGAATTAGCGGTTTTTGATCCATCCGACCCCGTTCTTGATCCGATGTGGAGACAGGGTATGTTTGTTATACCATTTATGACACGCATTGGAATTACAAAGTCATGGGGAGGTTGGGGCATTACTGGAGACACTGTAACCGATGCAGGTATCTGGAGCTATGAGGGTGTAGCGGCAGCTCACATCGTACTGTCCGGTTTATTATTTCTAGCTTCTATCTGGCATTGGGTTTATTGGGATTTGGACCTATTCCGCGATGATCGTACGGGAAAACCCTCTTTAGATTTACCCAAAATATTTGGTATTCATCTCTTCTTGTCGGGAGTGCTATGTTTTGCTTTTGGGGCATTTCACGTAACTGGTCTATTTGGTCCCGGTATCTGGGTATCAGATCCTTACGGATTAACAGGAAAGGTACAACCTGTAGATCCGTCTTGGGGAGCCGAGGGTTTCGACGCATTCGTTCCTGGAGGAATAGCCTCTCACCACATCGCAGCGGGTGTGTTAGGCATATTAGCCGGTCTATTCCATCTCAGTGTTCGGCCACCTCAACGATTATATAAAGCTTTACGAATGGGGAATGTTGAAACCGTTTTGTCCAGTAGCATAGCCGCTGTGTTTTTCGCTGCTTTCGTAGTTTCCGGAACCATGTGGTACGGTTCCGCCGCTACTCCCATCGAATTATTTGGTCCCACTCGCTACCAATGGGATCAAGGATATTTCCAGCAAGAAATAGATAGGCGAATTCGTGCCAGTAGGTCCGAGAACTTAAGCTTATCGGAAGCCTGGTCTAAGATTCCTGAAAAATTAGCTTTCTACGATTATATTGGTAATAATCCTGCTAAGGGTGGTTTATTTAGAGCAGGTGCAATGGACAATGGTGACGGAATAGCTGTTGGTTGGCTAGGTCACGCCAGCTTCAAAGATAGGGAAGGTCACGAATTGTTTGTACGCCGTATGCCAACGTTTTTTGAAACATTCCCGGTAGTTCTAGTAGATGGGGAAGGTGTTGTGAGAGCTGATGTTCCATTCAGGCGGGCGGAATCAAAATATAGTGTTGAACAGGTGGGTGTAACTGTTGAGTTTTACGGCGGTGAGCTGGACGGTGCTACCTTCAGTGATCCTGCTACGGTTAAAAAATATGCCAGACGTGCCCAACTAGGCGAGATTTTTGAGTTTGATCGGGCCACTCTTAAATCGGATGGTGTTTTTAGGAGTAGCCCGCGGGGATGGTTCACTTTCGGTCATGCCACGTTCGCGCTGATCTTTTTCTTCGGGCACATCTGGCACGGTGCAAGAACTCTATTTAGAGACGTTTTTGCTGGTATTGATCCCGACCTAGACGCTCAAGTTGAATTTGGAACATTTCAAAAATTGGGGGATCCAACTACAAAGAGACAAATTGTTTAAAAATCTCTTTTTTCCCCTTCCCCGCGTCTTTTTCATCAATTGTATTTCATTTTCTAGGTTTTCACTGATCGGATTAATGACATTTTTGGATATAAGCTGCTGATTGACATATGCAGACTCTTTCAAATGAATCCATTCCTTTGGATGAGTTATAGTAATCTGTTCGATCGGGAAACGCGATGAAAATGAAGAAAAAATCTACGATACATTGGCAAATAACAAAGAAAGAACCGATTTTTTCTTTCACTAGTACGAAAGTTATTTCCATAATCTTATCCCACGATTGAATCCATGGAAGCATTGGTCCATACATTTCTGTTGGTCTCCACTTTGGGTATAATATTCTTCGCCATATCTTTCCGTGAACCACCAAAAGTTCCTAGTAAAGGAAAGTAGGAGTTACAAAAAATTGATTTCTCTTTCAGATAAACAACTTGGTTTTGCGATGGCCATTGCAATATGGGGAACAAAATCAATCGGAGACCATCCCTAATAATCTTCTCTGGGAAGGTCTCCCGATTTAATTAATCTTCATGTTCGTCAAAAGGATCTCTAGGTTCTACGGAAGGTTGACCAGAAGCGGTGTACAAAGCATAACCTGTGAAACTGACTAGTGAGCAGGATATAAAAATAGTGACCAAAGTTGCGGTTTCCATTGCTAGATAGTCCAATAAATAAAAATTCATTTTGACATAATAGTATACAAAGTCATCGATTATCAATCAATTAAGAGAAAAAAACTATGGCTGCAAAGATTATCGACGAAACTCCTAGAGGCAAGCCTAAAATTAGCGGTTTAGGTATTTTTTTGAAACCGCTAAATTCAGAATATGGTAAGGTTGCCCCCGGTTGGGGAACTACCCCCCTCATGGGATTCTTCATGGCTCTATTTGCAGTATTCTTAGCTATTATTTTAGAGATTTACAATTCTTCCGTTCTTTTGGATGGCATTCCAATAAGTTGGTAAAGACGAAGGATCGGACTCCTATTTCTGACGAGCCAGACGGCAATTTGGGAACAGATTTTTCAATAAGAATAGGTAGCTTAATCGTGCGATTTCCTTTTCCAATGATTTTGATAATATGGGTGTGTGACTCGCTATAACTAATCTTCTTCAACAGATAGACCGTATATTTTTGCGGACAACATAATGATTACCTCGCTAGATAGCAGTCGAATAAAGAATTAGTATCTAGAGCGCGAGAACTTTTTTCTCCAACAAACCAATGGCTTAACTAGGGTTAATTCATGAGAATTTATTATAGGGACTATTTTTGCCAAGTAGGAGAAAGTAACCCGTAATTGGGAAACTGAAAGAACTTTTTATAGATCGATGATCCGATGTGATAACTTTCATTTTATTTTTGAAAGAATCAGCGGCAATTACGTTTCTCTCCTGCGACTTTTGCTGTTTTATGAATCGGTAACGAAGAAGAATTGCTACTCATCAAATCTTCTTGAATGATGCAGGGAAAAAATTCGTCGCGTACAGTAGGGACCTGAGGTTCATATAAGCCCGAAATAGAAGATTGGAACGAGATAAACCCTATTTTTTTTATTCCAATAAGTAGGGGATAATTTGATGGATAGGACGAAAAGATTTCCCAAGATGCTGCAAAATTCTCTTTTTGTTTCGGACAAAGAAGGCTTACGTGGGATCGAGACAAAATATATTCCAGCAGCATTTTTGACTGGTTCAAGCAACAATCTATGGTATAGATTTGTAGAGCAAACTCGAATTTCTCAAATAAGTCAGTTCCTTTTCCTTTGCTTCCGTAGAAAACGGAGTGGTAACTTGACCCATGGAACGAAAACTTTAGTAAGCATTTTTGTTTAAGCTGTATGAGGGTAAACCTTCACGTACAGTTTTTAGAGGGGGAGTCAAAAAAAAAAAAGAAGTCTACCCATCTTGATAAAGTATACGATTGGTTTGAAGAGCGTCTCGAGATTCAGGCGATTGCCGATGATGTTACGAGTAAGTATGTTCCTCCCCATGTAAACATATTCTACTGTTTAGGAGGAATCACATTGACATGTTTTTTGGTCCAAGTAGCGACTGGTTTTGCCATGACTTTCTATTACCGACCCACAGTTACAGAAGCTTTCTCGTCGGTTCAATATATTATGACTGAAGTCAATTTCGGATGGCTTATTCGGTCCATACATCGTTGGTCGGCAAGTATGATGGTCCTAATGATGATCTCGCATGTGTTTCGTGTCTATCTCACGGGTGGTTTCAAAAAACCTCGTGAACTTACTTGGGTTACTGGCGTGATTCCAGCTGTATCAACTGTATCCTTTGGCGTAACCGGATATTCCTTACCCTGGGATCAAATAGGTTATTGGGCGGTTAAAATCGTAACCGGTGTACCCGAGGCTATTCCTATCATAGGATCTCCATTGGTGGAGTTACTAAGAGGGAGTGCTAGTGTGGGTCAATCTACATTAACTCGTTTCTATAGTTTACACACTTTTGTATTACCCCTTCTCACCGCTGTTTCCATGTCGATGCACTCCTTGATGATCCGTAAGCAGGGCATTTCGGGCCCCTTATAACAATAAGAACTTATTAGTGTTTAATGAGGAAATAACTAAGAAAGAATATTTTGTTGAATAAAGAGCCTTTCTTCGAAAATCAAACTATTTTATTGCTACTAGTTTCTGGCATTGAGACAGATGATAGATTCTCTAGTGGATCATAGTATTATCCCAATCGAATCGTTGAAATTCTTGGGGTAACCAAATTCTAGCGTTTGATAAAAAAGGATTGGATTATGGGAGTGTGTGACTCGTTCCAAAACATAGACTATGCAGTTATCCCTTTGAGCCCTGCCACAATAAAGCGTGTGACTCTCCACCAGTTTTTCCTAATTCTGTAAGTAGGGATCAAAACTTGGATACAAAGAAAACTCTTTTTTTTTAAGAGGTTCGAAGAGAGTTTTTCCCATGATCGAACCCAATTTTTTTAGGCTTCGTCAAACCCTATCCCTCATTCTTATTGTAATTTTCGTGAGGTTTCACAGATAGTTTTTAAATGCAATCATTTTCCTTGCATTTGGCATTATTTGTTACTCGTAGAATCTGCTATCGGAGTAAAAAAACGATCTAAAGAAAAATTTAGCTAAATCTTTAACGAGGTAAAACTCTATACTGACTCTACCTACCGAAAGTATTGTTGACTTCGGAAGAAGGTTAATGTATGTATGGGATATAAGATCATCCTATAAGCTTTGCAGAGAAATTTATAGCTAGGCTGACTCGGATAATAAGCCATTCCTTACGATTCTTCACTATGATCTACTCATTAGTTTTTTTTTTTCAATCAGTACTGAGAACTATTGATAAAAAAAAAATCAAAACTATCGAGTTTCTCAACTGATTTTTCTTGATTGATATCTCTTGCAATAGATCTGTAAGTTCACAAGGAATCGCTTGAGCCGGGTGGGAAGAAATTTCCACGTCCGATTCTCGAGGGGGAGTAGAAACTCTATCCCAATAACAAAAAAACCTGACCTTAATGATCCTGTTTTGAGAGCGAAATTAGCGAAGGGAATGGGCCACAATTATTACGGAGAACCTGCCTGGCCTAACGACTCATTATATATTTTTCCAGTAGTCATTTCGGGAACGTTTGCATGTACTGTGGGTCTTGCGGTTCCGGAACCGTCAATGATTGGTGAACCAGCAAATCCTTTTGCGACTCCATTGGAAATATTACCCGAATGGTACTTTTTCCCTGTCTTTCAAATACTTCGTACAGTTCCCAATAAATTATTGGGGGTCCTCTTAATGGCGTCCGTACCGGCGGGCTCGTTGACCGTTCCTTTCATAGAAAACGTAAATAGGTTTCAAAATCCGTTTCGACGCCCGGTCGCGACAACGGTTTTTGCGATCGGTACTGCAGTAGCTGTTTGGCCAGGCATTGGAGCAACTTTACCCATCGACAGGTCTTTAACTCTGGGACTCTTTTGAAATGAATCTAGCAAGAATTGGGAGTTCTTTTGTCGTGTCGCGCACAACAAGTAAGTGATTCTATTCACAACAGTCTAGAGAGTTCTTGTTCTAGTACACGAACTCTCTAGATTTCTTAAAAAAACTAATTCTTTTTCCTTAGAAAATTCTAATTCTTGAATTGGACCAAATTAATTTTTCATCTTATCTCTTTCGTGATCATTCATTGATTAGACCCTCAGAAATGTAAAAACTATTTTTTACTAGTTGAGAATATTCCTGATTTGCCAATCACTTATTCTTTTCCTATAATCTCTTACTAGGCAATTCGATCGAAAAACGTTCCCATAATAATTTCACAATTTGATCAACGGATCTCTTTCCGAAACTTTTAATTTTTTGCAAATCCTCCTGAGTATAATCCAATAAATCTAGAACTGTATTTATATTGGATCTTTTGAGACAATGATAGACTCTAGCAGGTAATTCTAATTGATCAATGAATGTATTCTTCGATGTAGCTTCCCTCGCTGATTTATCCATGTCGTTCCAATAAGAAGAAGATGGTCTTGTGCAGCTCAAAAGAATATCATTGCTTTCAAAACAATTAGCATCTCGTTTCATTTGCAGAAAGGGATCAAATAAATCTATAAGATTTTTGGAAGCCTCACAAAGTGCTTCACTTGGGGTCATACTACCATCGGTCCATGTTTCAATGAATGATATTTCCCCAACTTCTTTAGGACTTTCAAATGGATGTATACTATAACTTGCGTTTCGGACAGGCGTAAATATGGCATCAATGGGAAATTCCCCACTCTTATATCCCTCAGAGTTATTTATTTGATATCCGTAACCTTTTTCAATTATTAAATCAATATTCGGAGAAACTGGTTGGGTAACAGTCGCTATGTACTGCGAATGATCAACCGCCCGCACGGTGGGTGGTAATAAGATATCCCCAGCAGTGACCTTTTTGGGACCAGTTGCGGATAAAGAAGCCTTTTGAATATCACGAGAATCGCTTCTAAATACAGTTTCTTTCAGATTAACTAAAATATCATGAATTGTCTCTTGAATACCCGTTATAGTAGAATACTCGTGCATCGCTTCCCTGAATTTGACGTATGTTATACTCGTACCTTCTACTTCTCCCAGCGAAGCCTTACGCATTGCAATTCCCACAATACCAGCCTGTCCACGTTTGAAGGGGGATATAGCGAAGCGGCTATAATAAAGACGATCAGTTTCTATTTTGGATTCGACACATTTACATTGTACTGTTTGACCAGAAATCGAGATTCCATTTTTAATCATACCGAAATCCTTCCCTGTTTAATGACATACTCAAAAATCAGACACGTCTTTTTTTTGGAGGTCTGCATCCGTTATGGGGCATTGGGGTCACATCACGGACGAAACTGAGGGTTATACCGCTTCGACGAATAGCTCGTAGAGCCGTGTCCCTTCCCGGACCAGGTCCACTTATCAGTACTTCCGCTTGTTTAACACCCCGATCGATCGATGATTGGATGACATTTTCGGTTGCCGTCTGAGCGGCAAATGGTGTACCCTTTCGTGTGCCCTTGAATCCGGAAACACCCGCCGAGCACCAAAGGGCGACTTGTCCTCGAACATCCGTAACAGTAACGATGGTATTATTAAAGCCTGCGTGAATATGAAAAATTCCTTTGGGTAGGCCGCGCTTCCCCTTCCGTGAACGATTCTTCTTTTGATATTTCGTCATATTTAGTTGATTATTCATGATGAATTGATTACCCCAGCTTATTAGAAATCTTGTCCGGTGCACCAATTGTCACCCCTGCCTCTGTTTGTGCCTCGGGTTAAAACATATCACCATAATTTGTCTCCGTCTACGGATCAATCGACATTTTTCACACATTTTTCGAATAGAGGCGCGAATTTTCATATCTGTAACTCCAGATTGATTTAGTAAGTTCGTGTTATGAACCAGGCAAGCCTCTCTTATTTGATGGATGCCCCACCCTTCCTTTTGGTTCCCCACGATCAGAAAAAAGAAAATCTATTGATTGAAAACTCAATAAACATTGAATAGTCAAAATTCAATTTAAGTATCGTTTATTTGCTTATTCTTGAGGCGATACGTGATTCGTCCCTTGGTAAGATCATAAGGACTTAACTCAACCCTCGCTCTATCTCCCGGCGGTATTCTTATGTAATTACGTCGGATTCTTCCTGATATGTGAGTTAAGACTTGACATCCATTGTCTGAACATACTCGAAACATCGCATTGGGGAGTGATTCCGTGACTGTCCCTTCCATATCAATCAGGTCTTGTTTTTTCATCATTTAGAAGTAATCCTTCTTTTCGGTATTTTCAACTTCGGTATTTCTATTGAATCATTGCATATTCCCAAAACCTTTGTGAGAAAAAATATATACGTTTTTCTTAGGAGGGGGAGTGGTACGCTCACGCAAACACTTTATCAAAGAAATTCATTTCATCAATAAACACAACACACTATTTCTCCACCAATTTTTTTCTGTCTAGCATCCCGGTCTGTCATAATGCCACGGGATGTTGATGAAATCGCGATTCCCATACCACCCAAAATTCTCGGAATTCCCCGGTGATCCGAATAGACTCTTAACCCAGGTTTACTAATGCGTCGGATAGCTGTTATATAAGGTCTTCTCTTCCTGCCTCTGTATTTAAGACCTATATCTAAAAAATATTGTTGATTTTCTTTATGTTCCGCTATGCTTTTGACAAAACCTTCCTCTGGCAGAACCCGTCCAATACCTCTCGTCGTCCCTGTAGCGGGTATCCTAATCACTGGGCTTTTCCTCATATTTCCATTTCGGATAATGGTGATTGCGGCAGAAATTATATCGCTATTCATAACATATCAATCAATAGTTATTTATTCTAAAAAGGGATTCCAATTTTTTATTTTCATTCGTTGAGATGAATCCTACCTAAGATTTTTCTCATGTTCATGAATAAAGACTCGCCTTGTATTATGTTCCTGATCACCAATTCCTCGGATTTAATAAATTGGTTCCAGCGCTATAATGGAGGAATCCGAGAAGATATTATGTACTACAACAATACAGCAAAAGAAAGAGAAGTGAAAGACAAGAGTTCTCTTTAGTATTAACAAAAATATTAACAAACAGGATTAATTTATCTATTTTTACACATCTTACTAAGTTTCAGTCTCTTTGCTTTATACCAATCCACTCAATACTTTTATTTTGAAATTATAGAGAAGTAATGAGTTCATTGAATTCTTAATTCTCATTTATTAAACACGTCATCATTCTTACTTTTTGTTTCGGTTACAACACTTCGGGAGCTAGCGAAACTATTCTAGTCAGACCATATTCTTTTGATTCTCTAGCTACTGGCCCAAAGACCCTCGTTCCTTTTGGATTACCCTCCTGATTGACAACAACTGCTGCATTATCATCAAATCTTATAACCATTCCGTTTCTGCGTTTTAACTCTCTACGAGTACGAACTACCACTGCCCTAACAACTTCCGATTTTTTGAGAGACATATTGGGGACAGCTTCCTTGACCACAGCCACTATGGTATCGCCAATAGTTGCGTATTTACGGTCACTAGCTCCTAATATTCGGATACACATTAGTCTTCGGGCACCACTGTTGTCGGCTACGTTTAAGTAACTTTGAGATTGAATCATTCGTTGATCAAAAATAGGATATAGCATAACCACCCGCTTTTCTTTTGTCCATACATGCGGAATCCATAAATACGGGTGGATAACATCAAAATTTAATATTATCTTGAAAATCAATATAAATATATATACATATATATTTATATTGATGAATTGTTATTTCACTATATTGCTACCACTCTATTTAGAATTTCTTGTTTTGGTCCCCCTTCCTTTTCTCTTCCTGCCTCACCAGTACTTACTTATTTTCCCTTGAATCCCGCGAATCAATGGAAGGGTTAAGCTTTACCTTTTTAATCGATCGAAATAGTCTGTAAGACTATTGGTACATAAAAGAAAAATTCTGAAATTCTAAAAAAAATTAGAGTTTCAGAATTTTTCTTTTTTCCCTTTTATTTTATCTCCCAGTCTCCAAATTCTCTACATAATGACAAAGATCAACTATGTATTGATCATCAAAATTCTGACCTAATAACTATTCGTGTACGTATGGGTATCTTATAGGAAGCGATTGTCATCGCGGCTTTGGCCACATTTGCGGATACTCCTCCAATCTCATGAAGTATTCGGCCCGGCTTTACCACAGAGACCCAATACTCGGGAGATCCCTTACCGGATCCCATACGGGTTTCGGCGGGTCTCATGGTGACTGGTTTATCAGGATATATTCGTATCCACAATTTACCGCCGCGTCGAGCATAACGAGTGATTGCTCTCCTACCTGCTTCTACCTGCCGGGCTGTGATCCATGCGGGTTCAAGAGCTTGGAGAGCAAATTTTCCGAAGGAAACGATATTGCCGCGGCTAGAAGTTCCTTTCAATCTTCCTCGATGCTGTTTACGAAATTTGGTTCTCTTGGGGTTACAGTCGACGGCGACTAAATAGTCTCATCCCTGATGCAAAACCGGACGTGGAAATTTTCTACCATACGGCTACTCGTGGTTCCTATTTCGCTTTGTTACCAAATAACCAAATTAAAACATTTTTATACTTTGATAGACAAGCATTGTACTAAGAAAGAAAAATTTTTTAACCATTTGGTTACCTAAATGTTTTGTCATTCACCATCTTTTGAATTCCCCGTTATTCGAAAGCGAAAAGAAAAATTCACGGGCGAAAATGGACTCTATCTCGTTTTCCTAGTCGAATGAAAAAAAAAACACAAAATCTTTCTTTTTCAAGATTCTATTCAATTGAGCATAAGTTTCTTTCGCCATCCCGCCCACAGGTCGGCAATAGATAATACCAACCAATTTGTAAGTCCTATCGTTTCCGTAGTCTTTTCTACTAACGTTTAGGTTCCCTCCCTCTGCAATGAAGCTTATTAATACTTTATTTATCGAGTCGTTTTCATCGGTGTTCATCAACTCGCAGCTCCTCATGAATAACTTGAAACAGTACTAATTGATGGTTTTAGTATTCCGTTCTTGTTATCACGCTATAACACATTACCTTACAAGGGTTGAATTGTTAACCATACGATAAAACAGAAAAATTAATCTGTTTTTTTTATTTCTTTCCCACATATTGCCAAGAACCTATACAATGTTCCGCTTCGGAGGAAGAAACCCCCCCCCCGTGAAGAATAAATTGAGTATCAATAAAATGATAAGTTGGATTCCTTAGTTGGGTAAAAAGAACCTACTTTGGCGAGTCGCACACTAAGCATAGCGAGAATTCCTTTTAGTACTCGTTTTTTTGGAAAGATGGAATGGAATAGAAAATAGGTTTTTAGATTCCCTAAAAAATTAAATCATTCAATATATATGTATATATCAAAAAATTTTAGAGGTTGCAAAAGAATTGAAGTGATTCCATAAGGAGAAAGAAGGGAGGAAGAGGATTCATCTCGCATCTCGAAATATCCGTACCTTTATTCCTAAAACTCCGTAAATCGTTTGAGCCGGGTAGTAACAATAATCAATACAGGCCCTGAGGGTTTGTAGAGGGACTCTGCCTTCTCTGGTCCATTCCGTACGAGCCATTTCGCTACCGTTCAGACGTCCCGCAATTTGTATTTTGACACCCTTGTTACTGGTTCCACCAACCAGTTCAATAGCTTTTTTCATAGTCCTTCGAAAAGCCACTCTATTCTTTAGTTGTGATGCAATGAACTCTGCCAGGATTTTCGGTTCCCCATAGGGTTGATCAATACTTTTCAGAGTTACTCGAATTCTTTGACTATCAGAACTTAACAGTTTTCCTATATCAATTTTTAATTGATCAACTCCTAAACTTTGTTCTTCAATGAATAGATCAGGGAATCCAGTGTATATTTCAATTTGAATGAGATCTGTTTTTCTTTGGATGTTTATGCGCCCAACCCCACCATGATTCGAAGGACTTTTTATATGCTTTTCCATATAATTCTCGATACAGCCACGTATTTTTTTGTCCTCCTCAAGAAGTTTAAAATAATCTTTTGATCTTGCAAACCAATGGGAATAATGTTCCTGATTTACGCCAAGTCGAAAACCGAGTGGATGAATCTTTCGTCCCATACTGATTCTCCTATAATTTTCTATTAATTCCTCAAAGATATCTTTTTAATTTATTAATTTATTAATATCAACTATTTGATTTTCCTTATTTTTGGAAACCTTAAAAATTGATTTAATTGTCACATGACAACCTGGTTTTCGTATTGGGTAACCACGTCCCTGAGCTCGAGGTTGAAACCTCTTTAAACGAGTGGCGCCATCTACCCATGCTTCACCAATAAATAAACTCGATTTGCTCAGTTGAACATTGCTATTGCGGTTTACATTTGCGGCTGCAGAAAGAACTAATTGTAGTATAGAGTAACAAGCTTTGTAAGGCATAAATTCGAGTAATACGAGTGCTTGTTCATACGAACAACCCTTAATGCGATCCGATACCCGTCGGACCTTATTAGCTGACATACGAATATTTCTCAACGAAGCTTTTGCTTCTATTTCTGACTTGTACTTGGTTTCCATAAGACAAAATTCCTCTATTATCGACGAGATCCTCTATCATTCTTAGAATGACCTCGAAAGCTTCTAGTAGGTACGAATTCTCCCAATTTGTGACCTACCATTCGGTCAGTTACATAAATGGGCAGATGTTCCCGCCCATTGTGAACGGCAATAGTATGACCAATCATTGTAGGTACCACTGAAGAAGCGCGGGACCAGGTTATTATAACCCTCTTCTCCCTCCGCAGATTCAGATTCTTAATGGTTCTTATCGAATGATTAGCTACAAAAGGACCTTTTTTTAGCGAGCGTACCATAATGAATTACCTCTTCCTATATCCCATTATCAATCAATGAATCTTACGTCGACGAAGAATAAGTGGATTACTATATCTCTTAACCTTTCTGCTTTTTTTCCCTAGTGCAGCGCAGCCCCAGGGTGTTAACGGTTTCTTTCTGCCGATGGGTGTTCTACCCTCCCCCCCTCCGTGGGGATGATCTGTGGGATTCATGGCTGCGCCCCTCACCGTTGGTCGTTTACCTAACCAACGCTTAGATCCAGCTTTTCCTAAGCCCTCGTTATTAGTATCAATGTTTCCAACTCGACCAATAGTTGCTAAACAATTTTGAGATATCGAACGAACCTCTCCAGAGGGCAATTTTAATGTAGCCAACCAACCTTCCTTTGCAATTATTTTTGCTACAGCACCAGCTGCCCTGACTAATCGTCCTCCTCTGCCAGGTATGGTTTCCACATTATGAACAATCGTCCCCAAAGGGATTTTGGCTGAAGTAGGTTTCTTTTCTTGAGTAAAAAAACTAGAAGAAATCGAAAGCCTCTTCCCAAACTGTACAAGCTCCTTTCGAAGCATACAGCTTTCTGGATACAAAGTACGAGATTCTCTGTATTTTTTCAAATACATCGTAAGAGAATCGTTGTGGACTAAATGAAATCTCCAAAAAAGAGTCGTATTCTTTTGTATGTACCCTCGATTTTTTTTTACCGGCACCTGGCTTTCTTTTTTTACTTGGTTTAGCAACAGGTTAATGAATTCATTGACTCGCGCTAACATTACTAAATGTTACGGATAACTTAGGAGATGTTTTTCACGCGTATTTGACAAATATCTTGTGAAAATCCATTTTTTTTTAGCGTCTCAACACGGATTTCTTCGATGTTGTCCTTGACCGTCACATCGAACGTGATGAGTTATTTTTTTTTCACATGTCTCGTCCGTGAGAAGTGAGGAATGCCCATCTAGTTTCTCAGGATTCAAGATTGTTTATCTTTTTCCATATTATCTTTTCACTTCAGGTTAATAAATATCAAGATTTTCTTGAACCTGATCACCCGCTACACCCACTCTGTGGTTTCCCCATCGAGTTTCATTCTTGTAAATATATATATATATATATTTACAATTTTTGAATCGGTGATAGGTTATCAATTCATTATTGTCCTGAGGTTCAGAAACGCAAATCAATTGTTCAAGTCGCACTCAAGGGTAGGGCATTCCCGTTAGAAATAGATGCTTCTGATCCGGATGTCACAGTATCTCCAACCTTTACCCCCCAAGTATGCAAGATATATCTCCTTTCCCCATCTGCATAACTGATTAGACATATATATGCATTTCGATTCGGATCATACTCAATACTTGTTACTCTACCAATAATATTCGTTTTATCTCGTCGAAAGTCAATTTCTCGATATAAACGTTTGTGACCACCTCCCCTATGCCTACTAGTAATGATTCCCCTGTTATTACGACCACCTCCCGAACGTCTACCACGAGTTAATTGCTTACAGGGTTTTCTGTCAATTAATTCCTCGAAGTTGAAAACAGATCGGTTGCGTGTACTAGGAGTGTAAGCCTCATATAGTCGGATAACCATGGTTTCCCTTCCTTTTCCTATTTAGTAGATTGATGCTTCCAGTTCAGTATTTAATCATCCAAGAAAAATGGAATAGAATAGTTTTCTTGAAGGGTAATTATCATTCTTTTACGAGAGTCAAAGGATTCCAATGATTTTTTTTTTTTCTTATTTGGTAATCGATAGCTATTCATACCCTTCACTTTAACTCTGAAGAATCGTTCAATCCAATCTTTCACTTTAGGTTTGGTCAATTCCGCATCGACTTCAAAAGTATATTGGTTGTTTCGTAACAAACGAATGCTTTTTCCAGTAAGTACTTGATCCTTTATCCCATCCATAATATTTCTTCCTCCATTTCTATTTCAATATGATGGATCAAGCTCTTTTTTTTAAGTATTTACTCTGCTTTGTCCTTCCTGTATAGTACCCATCGAATCAGATTTCTCTTTATTAATCAGTTTGCAATTTTTTGCATCCAACAGGAGTTGAACCTGCGAATTCGCCAATTATGAGTTGGGTGCTTTGACCGTTCAGCCATGGATGCTATTAATTCCTTAATCCCTACTCGGATCAGTCACGGAAATTCAACGATAATTTCTGACTATGCACATAAATACTACCTAGAAACACTTCGGGCCCGCTATCAAGTGTTGAAAGACCGTTGCAAGGACAACAACCCATTCAAAAAGTGGATCAAGAAATTAATACGATAAGGGATTCCTCGAGAAGTCAACAATTCGTACTACTACTGACTACTCTAGGGAAGAGTAGATTCGAAACAGACGCGAGGGAGGTTCTGGGAGCAACAACAGTTCAACACCTAAACCAGGAGCCGTGTGAAGTAAGAACTTCATGCACGGTTCTGAATGAGCGGGAAGACCGAGAATCTTCTTTCCGACTCTGACTCTCCTACACCAGTCGTTGCTTTCTTTTCCGTGACTTCTAAGGTAGCAGCTCTAGCTTTATCTACACGACTCTTCGGTATTCTTTTTCCACATTTCGCTAATGAGTGGCATATGGTTTTGGGAGTATTAGCCACTCTTAGTATGGTATCAGGAAATCTGATTGCCGTGACTCAGACAAGCATGAAACGTATGCTAGCGTATTCCTCTATAAGCCAAATGGGATATATTATGATCGGAATAATTGCTGCAGATCCCGAGAATGGCTATGCAAGCATGATAACTTATACGTTTATTCATATACTCATGAATCTAGGAACTTTTGCTTGTATCATTTCATTTGGTTCGCGAACCGGAACGGATAATATCAGGGACTACGCGGGATTATACATGAAGGATCCTGTTTTAACATTTTCTCTAGTCCCACGTTTACTATCTCTAGGGGGTATCCCCCCACCAGCAGGTTTTTTCGCTAAACTCTACCTATTTTGGCATGGATGGAAGGCTGGTTCGTACCCATCAGTTCCGATAGGGATCATAACAAGTGTTATTTCTATCTATTACTACCTGAAGATTATCAAATTAATGTTCACTGGGGGAGATAACGCATCAACAATTTATACACAAAATCCATTAATTTATTCATCTACTTCAATTTCGAAGAGTTCCATCGAAGTAGCTATGATTGTTCGTGCACCAGCATCAATTCCGTCGGGTGTATCAATCGACCCCATTATTGGAATTTCCCAGAATACCCTATTCCAGACTCTCTTCGGGTTGTCGCACGAAAGAATGGAATCCCTCCGAATAGTTTCCATTTCAAGCTAATCCTCTCGTTACAACTAGTTCGCCCCTGTGATGGGTCACGAGGTATCGTTTTATCTCCCCCCCAACTTGTATTTTTCCTTTCGTATCCAAAATCCTGCAATGATCACTCTGGACTCTATCGAGATTGACCATATCGATATCGATATGGTCAATCTCAAAGAACATGGTGGAGTGATCCATGCGGAACCTTCTTCCTATGCCTGCTAATCTAAGCCAAATTGGACAAAACGTAGAGTCCATTAATGATCTAATTGGAGGTAAGGTAGACCATACAGGAATAATGGATTGGTTACTAGAGATAGTGAGATACCGTAAGCTGTTGAATCCCCTCATCTCCATTCCACTCACTATCAACTGCTTTGCCCTAATGACTCTTGTCAGTCCATAGCCTTAGATCTTACTAGTCTACCTTCCTCACTAGCCATTCTTGATTTAGATACTCTAGAATTAGTACCAGCAATCTTAAAAGCTTTGAAAGAACAAAAGATTGATTTAAGTAGAGAGAAAACTCCCTCAGGTGGGTTGCATATATGGGAAAAGGAACTGCGAGGAAATCTAACCAGAAGTGCAGTAAGTAAGAGTGGGATCCCCTTAGAATGTTTTGCTTTACAAGGAAGAATTACTATTTGGGGAACAGAAAGAGAAATCTTCTCAAGAGAAATACTCTCTTGGGTGCCTCTCAAAGATCTCAGTCATTTCCCGAGCTATTTGCTTCCAATAGGTACTGGATGTGACCCAAGAAGCATAGACATGTTGACAATGGTTTTAGCAGAAGATAAGAAAAGGGATTCTGTCAAGTAGGGCGAAAAATACTGTATTTCTACTCTAATATTTGCTAAGCTATTTTGATAGGATTTTCTTTTTCTTGAAAGAAGGAAAAAACAAAGATTGAAGAATTTTCAGCCTAACGGACATGGCAAGGAGCAGCTGCATGCACACGCATCTTTACTATTCTTTTTAGAAAGACTGTGGCTGAAGACATAGGCATCAAGATGGGCATGAGGGGAATGATCTGTTTGAAGTTAAGTACCTTGTTTCAGTACTTCAGTTGACTCAATGCCATCTCCTGCTTCCTCTATTACATTACGTGTGTCCCGTTTCTCAGCATGTAAGGTTGCGCATACTGACTTCAGAGATAGATTACATGGCATCAGGGGCATTGATGTTGAAGTAGTCATGCCAACATCATTGAAGGGAATAAGACTCTGTGCAGATTGCTTGCCAACTTCTTCATTAATTTGTATGTGTTCTTTCATGGCCTTGGCCAAGTCTTCAGACCCTCTTGTTTGCTTCATACGACTGATCGATGTAGCATTACAATTCAGGTTCATCTTCGTGGGTAACACAATATAACAGCCGCTCTTGTTTAGAGCCTGTAAAGGAACATCCTCTAATGCTCTTTCAAGAGTATTGCCGGGGCTAATGAAAGGAATAACCAAACATATGAGGCTGTACTGGTCTATTTCCGATAATCGTGTAGTTCAGGCCTTTTTTGCTATGCTAGAAGAGTCACGGTTAAGGTGGTTTAGTAGCTCTGTAAATTGATAGGGAATCTTCCGCAATGGGCGAAAGCCTGACGGAGCAATGCCGCGTGGAGGTAGAAGGCCCACGGGTCGTAAACTCCTTTTCTCGGAGAAGAAGCAATGACGGTATCTGAAGAATAAGCATCGGCTAACTCTAGATGAGAAGGGTAAGAAAACGGGAATAAAAGAGCTTCAGGCTTTAGTTAAGTGTCATTGCATATGACGTTATAGCTGTAGCCCCTATAACCTTAAAGCGTTTTCTTGCAAACTAAAAAAGATTCCTTATTAAGGCATGGCAAACACAAAAATGCAAAGTATACGACAACATGGAGAACACAATCTGAAGAATGCTAATGAATGTGTGAATGGATGATAATATAACCAATGGGGACTCGAACATCTGTGTTTCTAGGACTAGGGTAGAGGTGGTTGAGGGTGTCGGAGTGTGTTGTACTCGAACGGATTCCTAAAACGGAGCAGCAATCTGGAATCTGTCTGATGAAGAAGGCGGCAGTAGTGCAGTCCACCTAGAAGGTGGAAAACACAAATCAGGCTAGAGAGATGATGATGTCAGCTGTCTGGATCAGCTTTGAGGGACTGGGTGGCAGCAGGGCGGCCTGCCTGGCAGCCAAACGCATGTGCAGCAGCTCCAAGATGACCTATGTCAGTGAGAACACGGATTTGGAGAGTAGGCGGCAGCAGAGGGGGACTTTGGTTGGAGGGGCCGAGCGGCCTGCTGATCCAGCAAACGCAGCAGTTTGGCGTGCAGAAACTGGTTGCCAGGCAGCTACAGCAGGACGGCAGCTGTAGACTGGCTGGAAGTCAGGTTGCCCAGCTGTGTAGGAGCTGTGATCAGCAGGGCAGCACTCGAACAAGCTCCACAAACTCACGATGTCCTCTGGAAGGGGTGTGGCGGATGCTTACGAGCAGTTCGACCGACCTGAGGCAGACCGCGCTATCCTTGAGCAGATAGTCGTCTTAGAAAAAGCTTTGGTGTCTCCGTTCTCTATTACGCCCTCTGCGTCACGACCTCCTAACAATACGCCCGACGAGGCGGTTCTGCAGTACGTTGGGGTAGTCGAACCGGAAGATAAGGCTAACCAGGGCTCAGGGGGAACAAAGAAAAAGAAAAAGCTATCACTGATGCACTTCAGCGCGGTATTTACCGTGGGCTTTTGTTGAAGAGGGGAGGAGGACTACCAATGAATAAACAGGAAGTAGCCGAGATCTATAAGGGTGGGTCCCTGTACCGAAAGTCTATTACGCTGTTTGACCTTGAATATATAATGCTGACGGACCTTTTAAGTGACAATTGCCGTCTTTTCTATCAAAGGGGAAAGAAACAAATCGCTGGGGACCCCGAGGTATGGCTTTCTCATATCAGCGGAGGCAGAGAGTTGTTTTTACCGTCCACAAGCGATTCCGTGGGTCTGGACGTGGGCTCGTTGCCCCCAGGGGTAGGTATCATAGACATAGATAACGCGTTTGTGAGCGAGAAAGTGTGGGAGGCTTTGAAAGAAGATCCCACCGCATTTATTGGCCTATCCGAAGACATGCATATCATGGGAAGTTTGAACCTTTGCCAAAGGAGAGACATCGGAGTCGATATCACGAAGGACTGCTTACTTCCCGTGCTTTAGCTTCTCACGAATTGGTTTTCCTTATGGCTTTAGTTAAGAAGATGTTACTTGACCGTTCAGGGATTCCTTTAAGTTTAGAACATGATGGTTTGCTCTTCTTGACTCGTGAATCTGCTCGAGAAAACACTTTGTTGTCTCTAAGTACCTTTCTAGAATCCCGTAGTCTCGAACTCTTAGGGGTTGAAATCCTTTTAGAAAGAAAAAATTCACCAAAAAAAAAACAAGAAAAAGTTTTTGCAGATGAAAAGGTCGACATGGTCGGCCCTGTGATTATTACCCCCCCTTCCTTTTTTGTTTTCTATCTAGAGAGATT